CTATGCATTATTAAAGATTATTAAAGATTATTTATAGGAAGAAGTGAAGCAGCTAAAAAAGAAAAAAAAATATATATATAGATATATTTGTCCTGCTTCTTTTTTTATCCAATGAGCCTTTAAGGTTAAAATCTTTGTCAGTTCAGTTTTTTTACGCTTATGCTTTTGGTAGCAAGTGGTGAAGGGCTCGAACGTACTAATCGTTCGGCCCTAAGGTGCCAAAAAATCTAGATTTTTTGGGCGCAGCCCTATTCGCAAAGCCAATAGGGTGCGGCCAAAATAGAGTTTTTTTCCCAAAAAATCGCAGCACCAAAAAATTAAAAAACAAATAAGATCAAAAAGGCCATCATTAAGGCAAACAAAGCAATAGCTTCTGTTAAAGCGAAACCTAAGATGGCATAACCAAATAATTGCTTAGCCAATGATGGATTTCGCGCAACAGAATGAGGTTGGATAGGGGGGTTATTTTCATATCGCCCTTCGCAGCAATAAGAAGGTACCTATGATGCACAACTCCCCCCCCCCCGATAGAACCGTACGTGATAGTTGCCCATCATACGGCTCCTCTTTTTTCATATCTTACGTTATTTTTTTACTTCTTTTTTTAGAAAAAAAAGATTTGTGCCCTGAAGACCCTCGTACGCTTGGCAAGTGTAGTCAGAGAATAACGCGGCAGCAAGGGCGCAACATATATTCTATTATATATTGCTGCACCCCTTCAACAACTTTCTCAGTTTTATGAGCTTTTAGTCTGGGCAGCATCGTTTTGTTTTCGCCATGAGCTTGTGTCTTTGCTTTCGATATAGCGATAGCTTTTTTCTACTTTGGATTCGGGATTTGAGAGGTTCGGAGTCACGTTGCATCTTTTAGCGCTGATTTATTCAGGTAAATATTGCGAAGTATGAATGATACGGCACAACCTTGGGGTTTCCGCTTCAGGCGGGGTTTTCTACTGAATTAATAAGAAAAAAGATATACCTGCGACCTGTGCCTTTGCCTTGTTGCAATAACTTCAATATCCACTCAATAAACCGGATTTCTTACAAAGGAATGAAGACTAAGCGGTGCCGGTCGATTGTGTCATAACACTTTCTAATGGAAATTCCAGTAACCACAAGATTGCCCTCCAAGTTCTTTTCGATCTCCTTGAGGGCCGCCACCTCCGAATACATTTAAGGAATTGCGGCCTTCGAGAGTCATGTGCATTGCCTTCGGTACAATATGATCTTTTGGGTTCCCTATGGGTTTTTTGACGCGCAGCGAAAAAAAAAAAAATTTAGATTTTTTACGGGCTCTCTTAGGCTTTTTGGAACAATTCTAGGCTAATACCTCCCAGTGTTTTCATTGTCGGGTCCCATCCCCTTATCCAAGTTAGATTTCAGCTTATCTTAAGCTACTATCAGTACGTTTAAGTCCGATATTATCTTCATCAGGTTCTCATACTTCCTTCCCATTAGGTTCACGCGTAAGATTGAATAATTTTGCCAAGCAAGCAGCAAAAAAACAGTATTTTTTTTGCTTTTTCTGGTAAAAAGCCAGAACTACATTCCTCGCCAGAGAAAAAATATAGACCTGCGGCCTTTTCTGTGGGAGGTTTTCTATTCATCCCCGAATGGATATCTCTGTCACCAGGATTACCATCCTTGTAGCTGTCATCTTTGTCGACCCGCCCGGCCTGTTCAGTGCTTTCTAAGCCTAACCGACGTTAGTCGGCGACCACAGGTCGTTCATTCCCCCCCTAGGGGCTCCCTTTCACCGTCGATTCTTAGTATACTTAAGTAAGGGCGGCAACCTGTGATGAGAATAATCCCCCCTAGTTTATAAGAGCGGCTATTGTCGAGATTCGTCCGCCTACACTTAAACAAGCCACTTCCCTAACTCCGCGGCATTGCCAGCTCCTCGTGAGTTGGCGGGAGTTGGATTACTGCCCGAGGCCCCGGCAGAACGCAAAGCGTCATCGGGTTTCAGATGCGAAGCTCCGCACATCGAAGAATTCCGATAGGGTGCTTTTCCCCCCCCGGTCAGAACCACACGTGCAAGTTTCTTCGCATGTGGCTCGTCCATGGCAAAATTTTTCAGCTTTTGCGGCTTCTTGCCGTATAAGCACTACTAGTCCTCTCTGCACAGGGATACACGGCTACTATGCGATTCCATCCCTCCTATTCCGCGTGCACCTCATAACTATGGCATTTGCAGCATAGTGTGATCTATTTTCTAGATTTGGCTATGGCTACTTTAACAAGAGCCCTTTGGTCTTTGGGTCTTAAGTGATGTAGTGCAAGCTGGTTTGTGCTACCGCACAAGTCGGATTCATCCGTGTATTGTGAGTAATCTACCCGGCTGTAGCCACACTTCACTCTAGAATAAGGTTCTTCGAGTGTAGTTATCTCACTAAGTAAAGCGGGGGCTTTGATTTTATGTGAAACTTTTTTCTATTTTTTGGAGAAATGAGTAGTATAGTGACGCTACCTTTTGCGCCTTTTTGGTAATCTGCAGGTTCGGACCAAATTTGTAGAAAGCAGCCTCGGCCGGCTGTAGGCTACGCTATCTGGCTAAAGAGCGCAGGAGGCGCCACCGGTCTGCGTGCGGTCTGCCGCGCTTTTTATTGGCGTTAGTTTAGTAGTTGCTTTCGCTGATTCTTGCTACCCTTTACAGACGCGGGCATGCCCGCGTCTGTAAAGGGTAGCACATTACCATTTACAGCCCTTTCCTCAAAATTTTTCACGTTACGGGCATTGTCGCATGCACGACTTGCTTTGCCCAGTGTATCCCCCGGAGTACTTATGACTGATCTGTCACCCATTTCTTTTTAGTCTATACCTCGCCTCTTTGGCTGGCATGTACCCAAGTGTTAACCTTAAAGGGTCCATTGGGGTGATCCCTCGCTTTCACGTTTGGGTGCTTGCTCGTGGTTTAGGTTAGTGAGCGGTTTTTCATGCTTCTTGCAGTTTCCTCCGGAGGGTTGTTCGCACCAAGAATTTAGTTGGGTCTTGGAGCCTTCCGGGCCACCTTTGTTGGAAGGGGTAACGCTTGACCCTGACGCACTCGTGATAACCGTGCCACGAAACTTAACCAGGCCCCATGCTATGGTTCCTCGCGGTCTGTTTCCGCCACGGGTTAGGGGACCGCCCAGGCGATAATCTATTAACCTTCACTGATCCAAACGCGCTCTAGCGAGGCGCACACTAAATACGTTTCCAATACCTATAGCAGCTCCCGCTAAAGCAATGGTAGCTGCTCCTGCTCCAATGTTAACCTAAGCCACTCTATTGCTGACGCAGCTCGGCTTCCGAACCGTACATGAGCCTACGGCCTCATACGGCTCTTCTCATAATGTTTGTATCTTCGAGAGTTTTGGCCATGTAAAAGAAAATTTTAACAATTAAAAGTTTGCATAAATGTCCTGCTTGTCCTCCGCTTTTCTCAAGAGTAATATGATCCACTTCTAAAAGAACCCTGACATCCCTATCCTTCCCTTCACTTTCAAAAGCCTAAGCTCGTGTCGACTCAGAAAGCTTTGGCAGTCTTACATCTAATTAAGTACATTGTATCACCATCGAACGAATGCTTACCAAAAAAATACATATATTTTTTTTTCTTTTTTTTTCGCAACTGGGTTCGGGTGGCGAACCAAGCGCATGTCTTCTGAAATAGCTTAACCAAGAATAAAAAATTTTTTTTTTTATTTGATCACTGGACGAAAGTCGAAGGGATGCGATGCACGGATTGTGCACCGTTATTTAACTGCAATGTTCGCGCCATCTTCAATCTTGGCTCTTTGGTGGTGAGTATTGTCCACCCTGTTTACAGTCTGCCTTTGTTCAATATATCTATCAATATGGCCTGTGTTCCAGCCGTTAACCTCTTTTGGAGTGCCTGCGTTTTGTTTTCCATGGTTATTCTGCCGCGAAGCCTTATAGATTCTATCCTGGATTTTAATCTGAACACAAGCTCTTCGGCCTTTGGCCGGGGCATAGCGTGTCCAGGCCGCAGGTAAAAAAAATAGATTTTTTATTGAAAAATATCACTTAAAAAAAAATATATATATTTTTTACCCGGAACACCCAGTTTTTTTTAAAGTTATGAGTCTCCAAGTAAGCATATCACAATAATTTATCACCGCGCTTTCGCTTTTTGGAGAATCCTGCTACCAATGAACATGTGGCCTGGCTAGCCTACCCTACGATCATTTGTTTGGAGTTCAAGGTAGTTACCCCGTTCCCGAGTCGGATTGTTGCGAAAACCTGAGAAACGAGCAATACTGCGGGAGGTGGAACACGCACGTAGAACGTAGTGAAAACAACTACTTTCCTGGCCTCTTTTACTGTATTCCTAGAATGCCTATGATTAGAAATCAAGCTAATCATACTCGTCCTCATTGACTTGTAGTCTAGCCCCCAGTAAGGGTTCAGCATACCGAAGGTGATCGGGCACCGAAGCTTTAACTCGTTAACCAAAGTGTTCCTCTCGGTTTTCTTCCTGCGATCATTCTGCTATGAAGTCCGGGGTTGCCACTCCCATGTGATGATCGAGAGTTTGCGGGACATTACCGCGCGACAGGGATTACACCTGCATCCGACAAGAGTTAGAATACTAAGTTCCGGCCAAAAAAAAATATAGATTTTTTTTAAGTATTTTTAGGTTTGTGGGCCAACGGGTCGCACTAATTTTGCACCTTCTAGCATAACAATTTCATTTTTGTTTCTGTCAAAACAATGACCATTCAAGGGCTGATCAATCGAAATGAGGCCAACCCAACCATTTAGCCAAGTGATGTCATATTCATTTCATGTGGTTAAAACACAAATGAAGGCGGAAAGACGTGTTCTATTTACACAATCTCGACTAATGGAGCAAGCCAGGAGAGACTGGAGTCGTATGGCTGAGAGTTGCGCCTCATACTCAGTTTCATGAGGAATGCAATTACTATGTAATTGCGGGCGTAGCAAAAATCTATTTTTTTTCGGCCTTTTATCACGTTTATGTAATCTTTTATAAGACGAGTAAAATAGCCTCGGGTTCGCTTTCGAGTTTAGCCGATCCTTCTTCCCTTAAAAAAAAAAATCCGTGTAATAAATTGATCTAAAGTTAATTATTGTCGTTTTTTCTAGAAAGAAAGTATCTTTACCCATAAACTTGGCTGGTTTTCATAATAAGACTGGAAAGGATTGGTACTTGTTGTTCTCTTCCCAGATATGATAAACTCGCTGTTAAATGCTAACGAGGGCTTCCTACATTAGCATTAGAAAATGATGAAACCGGGTCTGTACCCCGGGATTTCACTATATTGCATTGTCAAGTAATTGAAAATGAATAACTTTATGATGATATTTAAACACGGCGTTTTTTAGGGGGTCGGCATCCATTATGTGGGGTTGGGGTTACATCTCTAATTTTGGTAATAATAAGACCTCCTAGTCGTAAACCACGTAGCGACGATTCCTTTCCATAACCTAACCCTTTTATTTCAACTTCAACCGACTTAATTCCCAGTTGAATAGCAGTTCGGGCCGCATTTTCTGCAGTTGCTTGAGCAGCATAATTGGTTGAGCGACGAGATCCCTTGAACCCCAATGAACCTGAGGAGGACCAAGTTTTTGTATCTCCTTTATGATCTGTTACAGTAATAATGGTATTACTTAAAGTTGATCGAATATATGCAATACCGTGCTTTTTTTTCTTCTGCATGAGTTTTTTTTGAATGTTTAGATTTTGTTTGATATCATCGATCGGGTTTTTTTACAATCCATCTTATCTGTTTACTAATTAAAAAAAAAATTTGTGGAAAAAATTTGTACAAAATAATCCATTAAACAAAGGAGAACGCCGCAGCTTTTGGTTCTCTGGGTGAGAGATTCTATTATCCGAGCCCGCCCTGCCGAACGGCAGTTACGGTGCAAAAATAGATAAAAAATATGCGATGACTCAAAAAAAAAAATCTATATATATCGATTTACTGCGCCCTTTGACTTGTTGCGCCTATATGCCAACCAATAGGAGCCGGCCTTACCAATCGATGATGTTTTTGCGGAGGAAAAGCCAATAACAAAATGTGTAATGAAATTGAAATTTCATTACACATCGCTTCGCGCCTTCATCATTTATTATGGATAATGGGAAAAAACTTACAGCCTGCGGCCTGAATCAACTTCGTTGATTGATCGAAACGTTTCTGAATTTGCGACAAGTCTTAGCATTAGTATGAGTTCGTTGACCACGTAAGGGCAATCCCGCATTATGGCGAAAACCACGATAACAACCAATACTCATCAATTGTTTAATATCCCTCTGAATTACTCTTGCTAATTCTAAATCAACTAAATAATTTTGACTTATTATTTTGATAATTCGGTCAATTTGATACTTAGTTAACTTATTAACTCTAATGTTATCATTAAAACCTAATTGAGCACACACTTGAATTGCTTTTTTGGGGCCAAGTCCAAAGATTCGAGTTAAAGCAATTTCTACTTGTTCATTCGGCACTAAATTAGTTCCTAAAATATATGACATGATTTATTTTTTTTTTCCTTGTTTTTTATGTAGAATTTCGTTTCGATATTGTATACCTTTTCCTTTATAAACTTCAGGAGGTTTACAACTTTTGATGCTGGCAGCAAATTGAGTTACTTTTTGATGATCTATTCCAGTACAACAAATGATATTAGGCTTGAAGCAAAAAACGCGAACTGCAGACGTGACTTGAAGTCGAATCTCATGACTAAACCCTAATTTTAGATATAAAATAGAGCCTTGTGGATTAGTACTGGCTTTGTACCCAACTCCAATTATTTCCAAAAAACAAAATAATTTGGCTTCCATAAACTTGACTTAATTTTTTTTTATAAACCATTTTCTATAGAATCTCGCCATCGGTTTTTCGTCCTTCACGATCCCATATCAAAGCCCACTTTGAAGTGGAGAAGATTCTTTCTTCGACACCTTGATGCTGACAAAAAGCAAGCGTTTTCTTCTCTTGTTTCTTTTTTCGCAGTACTTCGCATGATTTACTGATGGCAAGTAGCATGCAAAGGCGCGAAGCGAAGAGTATCCCAGCCGCGACCTTCGTTGGGTAGATTCGTAAACGCGGACGGATAGAGAGTTTCTCGTACGCTCATTCAAGCATGCTGCGCGGTCTTCGACCCTCGCTTGCTTCTTATAGCGGATGAGATTGGCGCGTAACCTAATCAAAATCTTGTAGAATTCTAGCAATAGAGTTGTTACACGCCATCAACTCGCACACCAACGTATACAAAAAGTAGCCACACGGCACACCGGTCGAGTTCGTTCAGTATTCAGAAACCAAAGAGCGCACAGCGTTGCATGCAAAGGACTTCAGTCCCCAAACACACAAAGCAAAAAAAAAGCGTACAAAAAAGAGTTTTTGCTGCATCCTATACTCGCAAAGCTAACCTTTATTCCATTGACTACCAACACGATTTGTTTATGCCTAGTAAAGAACCTTTAGATGCTAATTCACGAGAAACTAGACGAGAAACGCGAAATAACTTAGAAACGGAACGAGGGCGACCTGTGAAAATACATCGGTTTCTTACTCGTGTTCTGGAACTATTTCTTGGCAACTTAGACGATTTGAAAAAAGATTCATAACGTATTTCATTAGGGAGGTTTTTCTGTCGAGAAATAGCTTTCCATTGCATTCGCTCTAATTCATATTTAGCCACAAGTAATCTACATCTATGATCTCGTTTCATTTGATTTGACATATGACTAAACCTCTTTTTGCAAAAAACCACTCCACAAAATGAAAGCCTCATCTTGTGTTTTGGCTGAAGTAACAATAGTTACATCAAACCCTTGAATATGTTCAAAAATCTCAAAATGATTTTGTATTTCCGGAAATAATCGTAACAACGGCGTTGGCATTGATAATTGAATGGAGCTTTTTTGTACTTTAACTGAGTAATCGTAAAAAGATATTATCGTAATAAGTTTTTCCAAGAAATTATACATGGTATGCCCTCGTAGAGTGCTTTGTGCTAGGTAAGTGACATATCCTGTGTCTTTTTTCGACTCTCGATTCAATATAAATTTATTAAATCGAAACGACTTTCCTGCCGAATCTCTGCTTCGTGTCCGTATGAATTTTTGACCACAAACAATCTCCATAGCTAATTTTACATTTTTTATCAAATTAGAGGGTGCCTTTGGAACTATTATTATTTTACACAATCTCGGAACTTCCATAATGTTGCCATAATTCAATTTTAACAACAAATCTTGACGTAATAAATTTTCGTAATGAAAACGGAGTCTATTTGGAGTGAACATAAGTTGGCTGCTTTTTTTTTTATTTCAGGTAAAAACGAATATAAGCACCGTCCCCTATCTGATTTCTAAATAGCGGGCTGTTATGCCTTCCTTTTACATAATAAAAAGAAAAGCGTAAAAGGACGTAGTAGCAAGCTCTTGATTAGCTTTGTGCCCCAAGAAAGCGAAAAAAATGTTTTTTTAACTTTTCGCAGCAAATACTTTAGCCCGGAAGCCTTAGCGCTTCACTCAGGGGTCTTCGACCTCAACGCCATGCGCTTTATTCTATTCGAAAACAAGAAAAGTGCTGTGTGGAACAAAACTCCGCTACGCAATTTAATCTATTACATGGTTCACCTAGAAGGCTGCGAACAAAATAATCGTCTTGGACTTGAGGCCTTCGGCCTCAAGGCATTTTATTCTGTTCCGCGGGCTAAAATTACTTTATTCGCATTGCAAATAAATTGTAAGTCGCGCCGTTACTCCATTCCAAAAGGCGCAGCAAAGAGCGTTATATAGATATTTATTTCTTTTTTTAGGCTTTTTTTTAACCCTTGGGCTATATTATATTTATTGGGGTCAAAGACCATTAATTATTTCTAATAATAAATTTTTTACTCGCTTTACGGTTTCAACACTTCTATCGTCTCGACTGCTTGTTCGTTTTCAGGCTGATAGAGGCCATAAGTTTACAAAGATTCCTGGTCTTTACCCATTTTCTTTGCTTTGCTCCGTGCCTTTCGGCCTCGCTTTTTATTCATTAACTAATTAAAACCATTGAACAAACTTGGTTGACAAACATAGTTTATGCGCTGCTAATGTGGCAGCTTGTTGCGCATTTGACAAACTCACACCATCCATTTCAAATAAGATTTGTCCCTCTACCACACGAGCAATCCAACCTGTAGAATTCCCTTTTCCTTTTCCCATTCTGACTTCGGTGGGTTTACTGCTAATAGGAATATCTGCGAAAACTCTTACCCATATTTGACCATTTCTTCGAAATTCTCTGCTTATAGCACGACGTGCTGCTTCAATTGCTTGATATGAGATACGACCAGCTTCACAACTTTTCATGCCATATTTTCCAAAACAAAGTTGTGTACCGTCTGCTTTGCAACCCTTAAATCTGCCTTTTTGATATTTATGAAATTTTGTACGTTTTGGATATAGCACAACTTGTCCCTTTTTTTTGTGTTAAAAATATGAAACCCACACTTTGACACCTAAAATCCCATAAGGAGTAGATGCTTGTGCTTTCGCATAATCGATTTGATTGGAAAATACATGTAAAGAGGTTTCACCGTACTTTTTGCATTCAGTTTTAGCTATTTCTGCGCCATTTAATCGGCCCGAACAACAAATACGGATTCCTTTAACATATTGGCATTTTTCAATCTCTTGAAATGTAGATCTACAAATTTGTCGAAATGATTTTTTTTGTTCTAGTTTCCAAGATATTTCTTGAGCAATTAGAGAAGCACTTTGATAAACAGAAGCTATTTTGACTGGCCTAATTAAGGTATTAGTTTTTGTTTGGTTAGATAAAAAAAATTGCATTTTTTTCCAATAATAATAACGACTGAACAAAGAGTGAACTTTCCTCCATTTAGCATCTCTTGAAATAAAGGGAGCACCAAAATCCAATATAGACCAGGGTTGACGAATCGGCTCTGTGTTTTTCATTATGTAATTATTAGCTAATGGCATGCCTTGCTCGCGATGGATTTGAAAACGAAGCCTTAAAAGGCTCTGTTTGTGCAAGCAGTGGAGGGCATTTTGGTGTGGGAACGTTAGTGCCCGGACAAAGCTGGGGAGCGCCGTGCGCAAAGCTAAAAGCTCTTCCGCGCTACGCATCTCTGTCCTTCTGGAATTAATATCTTCAGAGAAAAGCCAAACTGAATAAGCCGTTTGGATGTTCGGAGAAATTTCGGGTCTATTTTTTCTCGCAAAGCCCACTTCATTCGCCAAGCGGATGAAGTGGGTAGAACCCCGTAAGGCTTCCACATAGGAGCCTTGCGCGGTTTTGTTCATATAGGTTAAGCCTTCTTTTTTCGAACAAATGCTTTTATTTGACAGAATAGAACGCATTCTTTTTTTCAAGCTGTCCTCTTTTTTTTTTGTCTCCTTTGTAATAGATTTTTTAATTATGCTCCGTGCCGCCAAATTGGAAACTATGTTAACAATAGGATCAAATTGAATTCGGTTCTTTGAATAAAAGAAGTATTGCATGACTAAATGATTTAAAGGAGCACGCACAGCCGCGAAAATGGTCTGTGGAAATACATCGCTAATTTGACGCAAAGAGCCAAAACAAGAAAATGCATAGCTTTTTTCTGACATTTTTCTGTCATCATTCTCCAAAAAGGCATCGTTCCTCAAAGAAGTAGAGTTTTTGGAGGCCATCCAACCGCTGATCCGAAGTAATTGATCGATTTCGTGCATTGACGGTAACCTATGATTGTATCCATAGCGCCCAATCTTGACTTCGTTTCGCTGTATCTTTGTAGCGTCGTCAATACGCCTAATCAGCTTGACCGATTGTATTGCCCCAAGGCCTGTGTGTCTTGATCGGCTAAGTCGATCCAAAAAAAATACGTGAATGAATGTCCTTTTAGGAAAATGATGAATAATAAACTTACCGAGACGAAAGCCAAACGTTTTTCCCGTAGGTGGACGTATTAAATCAAAGTAATCTCTAAAATTTACATCTTGATACAACAATTTTCCATAATAATAATCACTAAACCAACTTGAATCTGAACTACGATTCAGATTCAGTCTGACTGAAATCGGATTTATTTTTTGCGCCATAGTTCACTATCGTACCTTTTTTTTTTGTTTTATTTTTGTTTTTGAGGGCGAAGCTCTCTTCCCAGAGGAAGAAGGTTTCCGTGTAGAAGCAAACTCTCCAAATTTATGACCAATCATTTCTTCAGTAATTTTCAAACCAACAGAACCTTTTCCGTTATAAATTTGTGCATAGCAACCGACAAATTGAGGCAAAATACAAGATCTACGTGACCAAATTTTCCATCTGATCTTTTTTTGCTTGAACAAGCAAGCATCCACAAAAGGGCCTTTCCATACAGATCGTGTCATAAACTAATTTCTGCGTTTTCTTACTACTGTTCTAAATCCACCTTTGGCGGGCTTTCCCCAAGGTGATACCGAAGGTCTACCTCCTTTTGTGCGTCCTTCACCTCCTCCATGAGGATGATCCACCGGATTCATAGCAACACCCCGAACAATGGGACGTCTGCCTAACCATCGGCTTTGTCCCGCTTTGTCAAGCTTACGTTTACCATGATGAAGATTGGACACTATACCAACAGTAGCTCGGCATCGGGAATCTATGAGTTTGTCAACACCCGAAGGTAATCGCACAATACATTGTGGTGTATTTTCGAATTTCTTAATTATTTGAGCAAAGGTCCCTGCAGCTCGAATCAACTTTGCGCCTTGACCTGGATTCCATTCAATATTATGTATCCATGTGCCTATAGGTATAGTAGCCAATGATACGCAATTTCCTACCATTTGATAATATGAATCAAGTATGTTTTTATTCTCACTTGAAGCGTAGTCCCCCCCGGGGCGTAGCCAAGAAGCAGCCTGACTACGCTGCACGGGCTCTTCCATCCTGAGGGACCTTTGGCCTTCATTTGTTATGTGAACAAAGTGATTTCGGAACCGAAGGTCGTTATGGGCTAGCAAATTTTGGGAAGATTGATGTTGATCGAACGAAGTCAAAGGTTTAGACCAATCACAATTCATTATCGTCTTGCCAGCTTCTAACTGATCACTAGCTAATATATAAGTGAAAGGTGCACGATCTACTTTGCCCGCCTCAACCATTGGTCCTTTTTCGCTATGCTTAGGTTTAAAAGAAAAAAATATATTGGTTCTCCAAGAAAGCGCTTTGCGTTCGATTCTCTGCACCCCGCTATGCGTTTTCCACCTTCCGCTTTCATTTCCAGAAAACGTATTATGTCCTCCAAAGTCTTTCATTCGCAAAGCAAAGAAAGCGGGCTTTGCCCCGGCTAAGGCTATCCTAGATAAATCAAGAAAGCTACCGAAAGGGCCTAAAATTGCAGCCTCTCTCTTTGTCTCTGGGGAAAAAAGGGCAGAGAAAAAAACGGAATTTCTTCTCTGGGCTTTCCTGAACAAGGAAGAAAACGAAAATAAGAGGTCGAAAAAAAAAAGATTTTTTTCTCTCCGACCAAGAAAACGCCAAGCGTTTTCTTCTGTTTGACTATTGGCTGCCTCCGCTTGTTTCATTGCTTCAAGCCATCGTACTAAAGCAATCCAAGAAGAACGATTAGGATCATAGTCGATTCTTTGTACGAGGCCAATAGACGAAGTGCTCCGTTGAAAATCAATTTTCCGATGCAATCGCTTCGATCCACCTCCTCGATGAAAAACAGTAATACGCCCTGATGAATTTCTGCCAGCAGACTTTTTTTTTAAACGAAAAGTTAATTGTTTTAGTGTCATGGTGTATTTGCCTTTTTTATTTGTATCAATGTCTCATCTACGATGATTGATCGCCTGCAGCAAGGTTTGCTATCATCTTATAATAAGATGGATTGAACTACGAATAGATCATAGAGTTGCTGCGCCCTTCTCGCGCTTTTTCTTCACTTTTTTCTATGTATTCTTATCTCAGATTGTTTTCTGTATATAAGATCTTTTCTTTAAGCGATTCAATCTTGTGTGTGTCAAGTAGGTGCTCTAGGCTTGCATTCTTAAAAGATTTAATAACGATGCATTTTAGTTAGTCGTTACATCATGAAATTAGTGCTTTTTTAGGACATTACGTAGGAATGCCATAATCCTGATGGGCCGCGGGCGCTTTCATCGTTCCACCCGGCCCTGTCATTCGCTATGCCAAGGGTAAAGCAGACAGCAGAATGAAATATATATATATATTTTTTTTTACTGAGCTCTGTGACCTTTGCAAGCTTATTTTCTCTACTTATCGAAAAGGCATGGAGAAGAAAAACGCCAAGGCACCCTCTGCCTCTGTGCTCTTTGTTCATAAAACGAATAAAAAAGTGCGTAGCTCCGGAGAAGAAAAGCCTTAAAATAGTGCATTCCGTAGCAATTCGCTATGTATATACTTCTCCGCACGCTAGGTTGATGAGTCATCATAGATGATTCAGCGACGTTTTGAGTTTCGTGAAAAAAATCTTTTTTGGCTCCAGAAAATTAGGGCCCTTCCTACCTGTGAAATAGTAATTCTATCTATCTACCTCTCCAAAAACAATATCTTGAGTACCAATTATGGTAACAACATCTGATAGCATGTGATGTTTGGACATAAAATCAAGCCCTTGTAAATGAGCAAAACCAGGTGCTCTTATTTTACAACGATAAGGACGATTGGTTCCATTACTGACTAAAAACACACCAAATTCTCCCTTAGGTGCCTCTACTGCAGTATAGGTAGAAGAAGCTGGTACAGAAAAACCTTCTGTATAAAGTTTGAAATGGTGAATTAAAGATTCCATGGATTGTTTCATTTGAGATCGTGAAGGAGGACATAACTTACGATCATCCGCTTTAATCATGCCACTAGGCATTTGATTAAGACATTGCATAATGATTCGAATACTTTGTCGCATCTCTTCAATACGAATACAATAACGGTCATAACAATCTCCTCTGGTACCTACGGGTACATCGAAAATCAATTGGTTATAAACATCGTAAGGTGCTGATTTTCGCAAATCCCAGCATACTCCTGAGCCTCTTAACATTACACCACTGAATCCCCAATCCAAAGCTTGCTGTGCAGTAACAGTACCAATATCAACTAATCGTTGTTTCCAGATACGATTGTTGGTTAACATTTCTTCTATTTCATCAATACGAGAAGCAAATTGTTGTGTAAATAGAAAAATATCTTCACTTAAGCCCAAAGGCATGTCTTGTGCAACTCCGCCTGGTCGTATGTAACTGGCATGCATCCTGGCTCCTGAAACTCTTTCATAGAATTCTAAAAGTTTTTCTCGCTCTTCGAAGGCCCACAGGAACGGAGTTAATGCCCCCACATCCATAGCATGAGTAGTTAAAGCAAGTAAATGATTTAAAATTCGAGTTATTTCACAAAATAACACTCGTATATACTGAGCTCGTAATGGTACCTCACAATTACAAAGTTTCTCTACAGCTAAAGAATAAGCATGTTCTTGGGCCATCATAGAAACATAAATAGAGTCAAAATTTAATTGATGCCAGCTATGCCGTACACATTCACTCGCATCACATAATAAAGTGCTCCCTGAACCGTGTGAGATGGTCACCCATCACACGGCTCTCTAACTTGAGTTACCCTTAGATTTTCAATAAGCAAACCAGGATCGCAGCGTCATAATTAATGGTTGAGTTTTGACTTCAGAAGTATTTTCGCTTTTGGGTGATCAAGCTCTAGTTCGAATAAAGCGTCTGCCTGGTTTATGCGCTAGCGAACGAATCGAATATTAACGGACTTCCTTCGTTTCTTAAAAGTTGCGCATTCTGGCTTAATTTCTAAAGAATATGGAGTAGGCTGGTCTTCTCCGAACTGCTCAAGTGCGCGGCGTCAGTCTGCCGACTTAGGCTTCTTCCCTTTTGCTGATATCAGCGTTTTTCTGAAAAAACTCGCAGCAAAAAAATTTTTGAATATTTGAAGCGAGTAGGCAGGTACTACAAGCCCTCTGTCCCACGCATCTCTATCTAGAAAAATGTATGGTTCACCGGTTCCACCGAATGCTCCTATCTTTTTACAAGATTATGTGAGTGTGTAGTTATGCTTCAGATGCTTTGCTATATTCATATTGAATCGTAGTTTCTGTTTCTATCTCCGGTGTACTCGCTTTAGATCTTCGACACACAAAGAAAGACGTTATAGGAGGAGGCTGCACTCAGAAAACTGAAAGCCAGCAAAAAAAAATATTTTGCCTTACTTTGTTATCTTGCCAGAGGAAGCTTATTTTCCTTCTAGCCTAGCGCGCCCAGGTGATCATTCCGCTGGCATCTCTCATTCATGATACTTTCCATTTAACTGACACTCAAGGATGCAGTTGAAGATACGGCCAAGGGTTGGCTATTCCCAGTTATCTCCTTTTACGACATGCTGTCGTCGTCGCCATATTCTATATGTCGATTAGTCGTATCTGTTTTGCTGCGGGTTTCCGCAGCACCTCCAGAATGGAGGAGTTCATTCGATGACTTCGCGGTCGCCCTCTAAACGATCAAAATAAGGTAAAGCTTGAAGATAAGTTTTATACTCGATTAATTTTTCTGTGCCTCTAGTCGGGTAGGCGCCGATCTTCCGGCCGGAACCCCCCTAAGAACCGTACGTGCAAGTCTCCTCGCATACGGCTCACGCCATTTATTACAGGTAGCCCAAGATTCGAGAAAAAGGTCTGAAGCCTGCAAAAAAAAATATATATATATATGCTATGCTCTGCAGCCGTTTTGGTAGCTTGGAAATTTGCATGCGCAAATTTGAGACTGCTTGTTTTCTTAGTTCATGGAATTCCATGAAGTTTAGGCAGCGCTATCTGGGGTGGGGTATCCAACACCCGCAGTCTTGCCCCGCGTTTCAACCACAGTGGGGTCCTACGAGCTACCTATTTTTCCTTTTTCTTCCAGCCTCGATTCGAACCTTTCCACTTCCGTTAAATGACCCGGCCTCCCTGGCTTGACCTTCCGGTTATGCTCTTGCAGCTCTACCGGTTCCTCCCCCCGGTTTCCTCGTTGCTAGAATTTTCCCGTATGCTTTTGACGCAAGCTTTATCCTTTACGACTCGTTTCTTTGCCAGATAGTATTTGCCAGTAGTGCCGTCCTACCCGACCTAAGGTTTTGGCTTGTACCCTGTGTGGTTAGCCTACCCATTGTAAGGACAATAAATTGGCGGTTAAAATGGGACCTCAGGTTGGTTACATGTTCCGCTGTGCCGAGATGCGGAGGGGCTGGTCGTAATAATCACCCCGCAGGAATACGCGTGCGCCCTTGACGGGTACTCCAGGACCCGCCGACGCGTTCTCGTTTCCAAGAAAGCCCAGTGGTAAGTCAACCACAGTGGGGGACTCGGCGTCCCCCTATTCATCTCTGTTGAGACCTCTAGTGTGGATAACGAGGCCACCTTCACGACCTTCTCCCTCCTTTCCCCTGAGCGATTTGCCTCACTTGAGTTGTCCAACAAAACGCCTTTTGCCCGGTGCTTATGACGCGGGAGTTGCCTCCACGCGCCACCCGTGGTGGGGAACAAGCAGGACATAGCTAGCGGCATAGGATATGCCGACTCGGCGTCAGCGGCTTCATGCCGCACTGAAGTAATCCAATATGCGGTTCCGCGCGTTCTACAACTTCTCCATTCATTTCTAATACTAATCGTAAAACACCATGAGCAGCAGGATGTTGAGGTCCAAAATTCAAAGTAAAATTTTTGATTTGTTTGGTTTTAGCCATATTTAATCATTTTTCTTTTTACAAAGCCTACAACCGGACTTGAACCGGAGACCTTTCCCTTACCATGGGAATGCTCTACCATCTGAGCTACGCAGGCCAATATATAATATAGCCACTGTTTGTATTATGTTAGAAAAATACCGTAGTTGTTGCTGGCTTATACGAGGTTTCTGTTTCTTGGCTTGGCTGCTTCGCAGCCTGAAGGCCCGTGAAACCGAAACATCGTAGCTTTGCGAAGCAGGACACAGGAAGAAAAAATGCAAGGGCACTGCTGCCCGCGGCATGCATTGGAGCGCCAACTCTCTACCCGAGCATAGAACGCAGCCAAATATTTATCTTGCCAGCGTTGCAAGAACGCTACGTGTCCTCCATCTTTACCTTTAACACGTTTTATTACAAATTATTCAGTTTGGTTTTCAGATTCTTTTTTCCAAAGCCAAGTTAAAGTGCAAAGCATAACGAGATCTCCTGCAGCTATTATAAAGGGTAATTCATCCAAGCACTTATACTACTTTTCTACAATATACCACCTGTTTATTTGGAGACGATCGGAGTTGAACCGACAGCTTCATGCTTGCAAAACATGCGCTCTACCAATTGAACTACGTCCCCTACGGATAAGGTGGGATTTGAACCCAGGATACAGTATTGTTGTATTTGTCAGGATGGGCGGGGCCTCTCATGCTTTTCTCCTCCGGTTAGAACCACACGTGCTGCGCTTCGCGCCCACATACGACTTACGCAACCTATTAACCATGTTAACCCGCAGAAGGAATGTTTGACTCATTGGCTACTGGAAGATGTCCTATGTATATTGTGAGAAGTTAAGTGTAAGAAGCCTTCGGCCCTGCGGTCTATTCGACACTCTTCTAAGCTTATGCTTACTTGCTTTGCCAGGGTATCTCATTATCAGATGTCCTTCTTTTAGTCGGAACTGCTATATTAATATTAATTAAGGGCAGAGCAAATAACGCGCAGTAAATCTTTCTATCTCATCATAATAGAGCTTCGCTCTTTTCACCGCTGGCTTCCTGCTATAATCGAACAACTCGGGGCGCCAATCTAATCCTTACCTTAACCTATGATATTTTCTATAGAAAATTCTATATAGAAAATTTTTCGGTTCCGCTAACACCGATTAAGATCTTAGATTCTTTTTGACAAGGTCTTTGTATTAGTTCTTTGCACTATTCATCCGTATAGCATAACTTTTTTTTCCAATCTCTTTACCCTAGCATTAGCTCAGTATGTAATCTTAACCATTATTCCATTATCCCTAAAGTTTCACACCTCGAGATTAGTTTTGACTTTTAACTGATTCAGTTACCAGTTCATAAAAAGAGATATATATCTCTCTTTCTAAACTGATTTTATAATAATTAATTTTTGAATCAAAAAATTACCGGGAAAAACGGGATTTGAACCCGCGACTTCTGGCGTGACAGACCAGCACTCTAACCAACTAAGCTATTTTCCCAAACATAATGAATCATCGTAGATGATTCATCGGGATCTTTCCATTCTACTGGCTTACGTACGTCGGTAGAAACCCGGAAGTATCGTTCAAGCGAAGCCACAAGTCTAATGGCTGCGCGGCTCTCTGCTTTGCACTGAAAGGCGCTTTTTCGCGGTTAGTCGACCTGTGGCCTTGCATGCGTTAGGCCGATTACGCAGTAATAGCCAATAAGCCTGAAGCGCTTCGGCCTCTACTCGCTATGCTAGTGGAGCCGTATGGAACCAGGGCACCTTTTAAATGAAATGTTCACAGTAAAAAAAAATATATATATTTTTTTTCTCATGATCATCTTATAGTTCAGATTGTACCATAAACTAAGAAAACGCTATGCGTTTTCTGCGTTAGTTGGCCCAACAATAAGCAAAGCAAAAAAAGCGATAATATATATTACCATAACAAAACGGCGGTCCTGTTGTACAACTAATAATAAGACAGTTTTGTTGTAGTAGTACAACAAAACATTTTTTTTTTGTTACAACAAAAACACTGTTCTGTGCTATCTTTTTATTACAGATCTAACTAACTTAAAAAAAGAAATATTTTTTTTGCCTTGGGTAATAACGGACTTGAACCGCTGACTCTCTCGGTGTAAACGAGGCGCTCTACCAACTGAGCTAATTACCCTAATATGCTAAATAATCAATTAAAAAAGAACACATCATGATTAGTTTCTTTTTTCTCAAAGGTGTTCACTTTTTACCAATTGCTTGACGCTTTATTTTATTGCACATCACGTAAATTAATCTTTCACAGCTACGCCACCAAAGTGGTTTCTCCAGCCAGCCTATTGGTTAAAGTAAAGCGGATAAAAGGCCGGACCCGAAAGTAGGAGCGTAAGGCTTGAAGATAAAAAGCATAGCAAAAAAATCTTTTTTTTCTCTCTATTACCACTTTTTTTTATATAGCATAAAGCATCGACAAAAGGTAGATTGCGCTAATCTCTTTATTGATTGTATATAATTGAGTATACTATGTAATTAATATAGAATGCCTTTTTTTTCATTTTGTCAGAAAGAGCGCGGGGGAAGCGAAGCATATTATTCAGAAGCTCTTTGGCGAGAGGAAAAAGTAGGAAAACTACCTTCACCTTTCATTCGTTGTGCGAACCCTCCCAGCCGCTTTTTCAGGCTTCCCCCATCGCAAAAAGACTATTCTATTATTTTCAGGCATTCACTGTACGGGAACAGACAGTCATTGTTCCGCGAAACGCTTTACTATTTTTCCCCGATAGGGTAAAAATAGTAAACTACCAGACAGAACAAAAAAATCAAACGCACGAAAACAAACTAATTTGGCAGCGCCCTGCTCGATTCGTTTGACGTCCCAGCATCCTTTCAGTTAATTTTATCCGAGAGCCGGTGCGGCCTCACGGGCTCTCTTGCCGTGGGCTGCACTTTGTTGGCTACGCCAACAAAGGCTCCGAGAGCTCAATAAAGTTAATGAATGACTTATTATGCCTACTTATCGAGGTTTATCCCATTTTGTTTACACGGCGATGGAAGGAATGCTAAAAGCTTGCCAAACGATAAAAGCAAAAAAACATGTTTTTTTGCTTTTATCGTTTGGCAAGCTCAGAAATTGCCGGGTTACTCCCAATCTAAAGCGCCCTTCTTCCATTCGTATAAAAATCCAATCGTCAAAATCAATAAAAATACTATCATAGACCAAAATCCAAACAAACCAATCTTGTTAAGAGAAACTGCCCAAGGAAATAAAAAGGTGACTTCCAGATCAAATATAATAAATAGAATAGAAACGAGATAAAATCGTATATCGAAACGACTTCTGGCATCATCAAAAGGATCAAAACCGCATTCGTAAGCTGACAATTTCTCTGGATAAGCCGAATTAGAAGAAGAAGCAAATAGAAAGGAAACACCGATTAAGATCAAAGAAAATAGCAAACTTATTACTAAATAGACACAAATAGGTGCAAATTCCATAAACCAAGAACCACTTTTTTTTTTAGGAGAATAGTTCCAATGGTAGAACAATGGTCTCCAAAACCACAGGTTAAGGGTTCGAATCCCTTTTCTCCTGATTACACCAGCTAGAATTTGGTGAAGGGCGAAGCAATCATCGAAAATGATTGATTCATTTTAGAAGAAAGAAAAGACTGATGCAAACATCTATCTAAGCGCGAGCCCGGATAGTGGGCAAAGATAACGCATACATAAATAATATCTAATAGTGCAAATACAAAGGCGTAAAGCCCTTTTCCTACGAATAGTACATTAGAAGAAGAAGCGTTCTATATATTCAATTTTGTTAATGTTTTGTTGCGTTTTTGTTTTTTTCAAATCTACAGTTAATGTGGGGATGGAGGGTTTTCGAGCTTCGCTCGTATGACGAAGCCCTACTAGGGGCGTAGCCAGAGAGCGGAAGAAAAAAAATTGGCTGCGCCCTGGCCGCTTTCACCCTCCACCCGGAAGCACGGAAACAAAACCTGCGGCCTGAAAATTTTTTTCTAGTTTCATTTTTTTAAACTGAATGAGTTGCTAAGAAGCTCTGTGTAAATTTTTGACAAAAAGTAGCCAGTTGACTATTAATCTGCTCAGTAATGTTTTTTTGTTGTACGATAGCAGAAAGTATATCTGAGTCTATAGACTTCAAAAGCTCATGTTCATATTGATTAATGCTCGAAATAGGAATTTGATCTAAATAACCTTTGACAGCTGCATAAATAACCACTATTTGTTTTTCAATAGGAATTGGGCTATATTGTGGTTGTTTAAGAACCTCTGTTAGCCTCGCCCCACGATTTAATAAATATTGAGTAGCAGCATCAAGGTCTGAACCGAATTGAGCAAAAGCGGCTACTTCACGATATTGCGCCAATTCTAGTTTTAAGCTACCGCATACCTGTTTCATAGCTTTTAACTGAGCCGCAGAACCTCGAGAGTAGGGTTCGCACTCATCTCTAGGCGCTAGCACAGGATATAGAACCCGGCTCCCTCTCGAAGAACCGCGCGCGATAGTCGCCTATCACACGGCTCCCTTCTCCCGAAACCTGTCACTTATAGACGAGGACAATCAAATCATCAATAATATTTTGTCCGTGTGTAGTTTTTTAGAATGTTAAACACGCAAAGGGATTTGCTTCCTATTGAATGCTAGTTTATTATCTTGGAACTGTGCAGCATCACTCTCTTCCTTAGTGGTCTTATAGCCTTTGCTTAAGTCTTATGGCGTGAGCTTAAAGGCCGCCTTGATGGCTGTTTATAATATCTGGTCTCTGGCGCTGATCATTGTAAGCGGTCTTGTCTCCCCGGGTTCTGCCGATTTTGGGATGTTTACCTGTTTCGCGGGGTATTTCCCTGCGCGCAGTTGTTCCGCGATGTGCTCGAATCATCTTTGATTAACGCGGATAAGAAGTTGATTTCCTCCCTGGAAGATCTCCCATTCGTCATCCCCTCTTTTTTTACGAATTTAGATTTAATGCGTTGGTACGCTGCTATGAGCGCATGTGGGTCCGTTATTATGTTGACGATTTTTTGATATTTTACGTCGACGTTAGGTTTCAGTTCCCGAATTCGATCGGCTGCAGCCTCAACTCGGGCAGGAGAAGCAGGACTTTCCTGATTCTCAGTTTTATCCATCGCCGAACCAACGAGGTTCCCCCCTCGTAAGTTTTTGTGGTGGTTCCACTGGGACCGTACGAATCGCGGCCTTTCCTCATGAATAGGTCCGGATTCCCATCGGGAGTTCCCTCTAGGTATTCAACGATTTGTAGAGCCTTGGTTGACTCGTTCATCGCCGTGGAGTTCGTGTGTTTTCCGACGCAGGGTTCCCCTTTTCCCTCTCGTGTAGTAGAAGTACTCATGCTGCAGACGGCACATATCCCAAGTTCACGCAGGTAGAATCCCGGGTGTCTTCCCTCTGAGAGTAGGGCGACCATCATCGAGGTTTGTTTTCCTGAACTTCCGATAGTTAGTTTCTGACTTACCGGCTTTCGACCCAGTTATAATCGAGTAAGGCAGATTACGCGCTGAGGGATCCTACGCAGAGCTTTCCAACTCCAGCGATCCCATGTAAATCTCACCCCGCTCACACGACTTACAGATAATCCTACATTAATAGCAGGTCGAATTCCACGATAAAAAAGTTCTGTTTCCAAAAAGATTTGTCCATCTGTAATGGAAATAACATTGGTCGGAATATAAGCAGATACATCTCCAGCTTGTGTTTCAATTACAGGTAATGCAGTCAAGCTACCTGCACCAGTTTGGTCTGACATTTTAGCGGCTCTTTCTAATAAACGAGAATGTAAATAAAAAACATCTCCAGGGAACGCCTCACGACCTGGTGGTCGACGTAATAATAATGACATTTGTCGATATGCCACTGATTGTTTTGAAAGGTCATCATAAATGATTAATGCGTGCATTCCATTATCCCGAAAAAATTCTCCCATAGCGCAACCTGAATATGGTGCCAGGAATTGCAAGGGAGCAGGATCCGAAGCAGTAGCTGCTACAATAATGCAATATTCTAAAGCACCCGCTTCTGAAAGAATCTTAACTAATTGTGCCACGGTTGAACGTTTCTGTCCAATCGCTACATACACACAATACAATTTTTCACTATCCGAGGTGCCCTGTGTGTTGATTTGCTTCTGGTTCAATATGGTATCAATAGCGATAGCAGTTTTTCCAGTTTGTCTGTCTCCTATTATAAGTTCTCGTTGACCACGACCTATAGGAACCAGGCTATCTACTGCTTTTAATCCTGTTTGCATGGGTTCGTGCACAGATTTACGTGCAATAATCCCGGGAGCTTTAACTTCTACACGCTTTCGTTCTGCAGCGCTTAAAGCACCTTTTCCATCAATAGGTACTCCTAAGGCATCAACCACACGACCTAACAAGGCTTTTCCTACAGGAACATCCACAATAGATCCAGTGCGCTTAACAATGTCTCCCTCTTTAATGGCAGTATCACTACCAAATATAACAATCCCTACATTCTCATTTTCTAGATTCAAAGCCATTCCTTTCACACTGCTGGCAAATTCAACCATTTCTCCAGCTTGAATCTTGTTTAATCCATAAACACGTGCAATTCCATCTCCAACTGATACCACTCGACCGATCTCATCCACTTGCAATTTGGTGTAGTAATTGGTAATTCTTTGTTCTAATAATGTAGATAGTTCTGCTCCAGCCAACTTATTTCCAGTTAATTTGTTCATAAATTAATAAAACCTTCTACCAATAAATTAAATAATTCCACAATCTGAACCTTCAGATTGTGTCCAATTTATCATCTTAAATGATAGATCAAGACGGGAAGGGGGGAGGCATTCATTGGCCAAGCTCCTTCAAGCTAATAAAACATAAGGAAAAGAAGATGAAAGGTAAAATAGAGAAAAAATTTTGGGGCATTTCTATATATTCTTTTTTATTCTTTTCTTTTTCCTTTTTTTTTCTGTCAAGCCAATAAAGTAGTGGAGGCCCACTTTATTCTTTCGAATCCTCATCACCCGAGCGCGGCGTTTCCAGAAAAAAAAGGTCAACACTCCCGCTGTTTTAGATCGAAAAGACCGAGTTTGGTTCAGACAGGCAAAGCGGATTATTCAGCATGCCATAGAACTGAGCCGAGCATGCAATTACTACGAAATTGAATATTATTAAGATGGCTGTAAGCAAAAATTATTTACTTTTTCCTCGATTTGTCACTACGCGAACTTTGTTCCCAAGGACTAGCAAAATCAAAATAGCGAAATTCTTGGGTCATCTCAATAGGCTCAGAAACCACACGTTTCTCTGAATCATCATAACGGACTTCCACATATCCACTTAAAGGAAAGTCTTTTCGTAATGGATGACCCTCAAAACCATAATCTGTTAATATACGGCGTAAATCAGGATGATTAGAAAAATAAACACCAAACATATCCCAAACTTCTCGCTCCCACCAGCCGGCTGACGGAAATATATTGACTGCCGAACAAATTGGAGTTATTTCGTCCACACTTGTTTGTATACGAATGCGTGAGTTATATTGAATACATAGAGTCAAGAATTCCATCACAGAGCCGCAGTTTCCCTATGCATTCTCTCAATATAATAAAGTGCTCTCCGAACCGTGCGAGATAGTTACCCATCACACGGCTCTCCAACTCAAGTTCAACTAAGGTTGTTTGTAATCATATGGCTCCAAGCGTGGGCTTTCCCGGCGAAATAATCGATTTTTTACGTACATGGAGCATCCGTGGCCTTGCATTATAGCAAAAACTAGCAGCATATATGGCTTCCAGAGGTGATGCGCCCTCATATTGCCTATTGTGGTAATTTTTGTAGGCAAATGAGTTATGCAATTCGAGCGGGCTTTGCCTTTCTTATAGAATTTGTATATGTTTTAGCCAATGAAATACATAGTATGTAGCTTAAGCGCGGTGCGTTATACATTGGTTTTTAGAGTTTGCCAGATGCTACTAATTGACAGGGCAAGGTAGAATGAAGGTTAATGCTCACTACTGAATAGCTTTAAAGATACTGAAGCTAAGCAAAACAGGGTTTCGGGTTACTTCATTTATCATAAAATCGCCAGAGGGTTTATCATTTTACACATATTGACAAGTAAGCTAAGCCCACCAGATTGATGGATTCTATATATTATCTAATTGCCGCCATATTGTTGTAAAAACTTGTAGGTATATTCTGAATTGCAACTAGTAAGATATCCAAGGAAAGAAATTTTCTTAATTTTGGTTCAGGTTATTAGGGTCTTATCCAGGTCAAGCCTAAGCTAAAGCCGTACTTCAATAAATCATGTAACCAAGTCAAGTATCTTTTCTGCCAGAGCTCGTGGACCAATTACTCTAAATAGTAAAATCATCTGTGAAACACACGCTTGCGGATGGCCTAGACCGAGGTTTCTTACTGTCTCAATTATGGCTCTATGTATCGCAGTGTGGCCGAGGAAAGCTACATAGAAAAAAAAATTATTTGCTGCACGCTTTTAGCGTTTTTTGCTTCAAAATGGAATTCGAAGTGGATTACCTAGTCCTCCAGTGTTTATGGTACTTTGATCAAAGTGCCACATATAGTAGGTTTCCTAAAAGCATCATTATTCAAACCTGGATTAGGTAAAAGCTTTTTCTAGGCGGTAATCCACAGATTGATACTCTTTATAAGCTGAAAAAGGCTTTCTGTCTGGAACTGCTCTTTATGACAATGTTTCCAAAAAACATGCAGACGATTAGAATATGTCGAAGCAGCAAAAAAATCTATATTTTTTTTAACTGCTTAGTCTCATCCAAGCTCAATCTCGGTCCCTTCGTGCTGCTTGAGTACGCAACGTACCCCCTTGGCTAGGAGGGGGTACGTCGATTTAGGCTCCTTCCCCTCCGTCATACAGTGCCAGCGCTTTCTTTTCGCTTTCTAGCAGCACTTCCTTCCTTCGTTCACATGGTTCTCGAAGCAAAGACTAGGCAGGTACTACGAGCCCTCTGTCCCACGCATCTCTATCTAGAAAAATGTATGGTTCACCGGTTCCACCGAATGCTCGTAATTGGATGCTCTTGGGCATCTTCGCGCAGTGCGCTTCAGGTGCTTTAGATACCCTTAAGTGCTGTGCCTCTGAAGCTTTGCCCTTTACTTCAATTTTTATGAGCATAGCAAAAAGAAAAAAAATACTTTTGGGGATCTTGGTTCCTTCGTTGTCCTGGTACGATTGTCACTAAGCTCCGTCGTACGAAGAAGACGCTATGATACTTCATTCGAGTCTTGCCTAATGCGCCCGGGCTAATATCCCACCTACACCTCACGTTTACGAATGAAAAAAAAAGAAATAAATTTTTTTCCCGTTCAACTGCGTTTTAAAGACACGGTTGGGTATCGCCTACGGGTTGGCTATTCCCTGTGATCCCCTTTCACGACAGGCTATGTTCCCCATTGGAAGTTCGTCCTGTTGGGTGTCTCTAGCGGTATATCCGTCAAATAAGTCGTGGCCGTTTCGTTGCAGACTTCTACAACGTCTCATTCGTTTGATACGAATGAGCACTTTATTCGGTTACTTCGCGGTCGCCCTTAGTAAATTATAAACTACTTCAAATCTTTGTTTTCGAGAAGGATAATCAACTCCACAAATATCAATTAAGACCTGAAAACGTGTATTGGTATGATATTTCAAAAACCATAATAATTGAAATAGGTAATCAGGATTGGTATAGAATATATTTTCATGTTTTGATTTTTGAAATTGATGTATCCATTTTGGTAAAGTAGCTATCAGAGATTTGAAAAACGATTGGTTATCCACAAATCGTCTCTTTTTTTCTAAAAAGTAAACACATTAGAACATGAGTTAAAGAGCGAAGCATATTTTAATATTACAAAAGCGCGAAACGTCTAAAAGCTGGGAGCTTTGCTGATCTTGGACACTTACTTTATTGATGTGATCTGGCAGAATTTACGAAGGACGAAGCTTGCGCTTCTCAAGCCTTTACCTACTGCAGCCATTTAGAGAGCCACCTTAATGACTTAATTAGCCAAGGACTCGCTCACGAAAGTCTTAGGCCCAAAGTTAGAATCTTTGTATAGCTTACATTAAAAAGCTTCACCCTTTAAGAATAATAAAAAAATTATTAACTGAATAGAAAAATGCAAAATTGGGCGCGAAGCACAGCACAGTTAATACGTTGTGTAGCATTTAGTCTCTAGTGCAAATGTTAAAATGTTCCAGAGTGCTCTGCTACGAATTTAAGCGATTCGAGCTTGTAAACTTGGTAAACTTGATAAATCCGGAAAACATGAAGCAAAAAAAAATATAGATTTTTTTAGAAATGATTTTTCATAAAGCCGCAGTAGATTATTTACTTGCCCGCAATAAAGCAAGAAAAAAATCAGAATAAACAACCAACCAAAATCTAAATTGAAGTATAAAAGATCCTAGAAACGAATAGAGTAATTTATTTTTTTTTTTCTATGTGTTATATTCTATTTTGAGACTATGCTATGAAACTTTTTCATGGCATCTCTTCTAAACCATCAATTAAGTAAGATAGAAATATACGAAGAACTGAAAAAAGCTAAAAAAACAGTCGCGGGATCCGTGAACTCTAAAGGGATTAAAGCCATCCACCAAGTGTAAAGCTCTAACCGATTCGTTATCAAGTAAGGCTCTCGACCAATAGCAGGAGATTTGCGCCGTGCTACTGCCAACTCATCCTGGCTGTCATAAGGAGCGAGCGGTTACTCAGCTGGGAGAAGCTTCTTCGCTGGGCGGTAAACAGCACCGGCCCTCGAGCACGATGTTGGGCAGGACCGGTCGCCCGGGCCGGGCATTGCTACCGTACTTATTAAGCTTCGAGACGCCTCTATGACTTTATTTTGCTATAGGCCGTCATTGCTGTAGAAGCTACAAAAGCCTTAATGACTGGGGTTCTAATACCAAAAACAACTTTTTTAATAGCCGCCGCCGTGCCAACATCATAACAGAATATATAATGATAATTTCTCCGGAAGACTCGACGAAGTCAATTAAATTTTGCAATGTGCTAAATCATCAAATTTAATTGAAACAGTAGACGACAACTATTCGGATGATTACGCGCTTGCTATAATAAGACTAGCGGAACGCAAAAAACGTCTATGCCTAGAACGTATCAATTAGCTACTTTTATGCGCAGATTTATTATACTGGGAATTTTTTTTTTTATACCGGACATAGACGTTTTTTGCGTCGTAGCTGGGTCTGGTGTGGAATCAGCAAAATCTCGGCAGATTAATGAAGAGATAAACGAAACGAAATCAATGGAAAAAGAAAGACGGCGGCACGTCTGGGCCATAATACCCTCTTCTACTAGAACTTCTCTAGCCAGGGCGTAAGCTCCAAGAAATTTAGTACGGAGATGCCGCAGCGCAAAACCTCTCCTTTTCTCTTAATCTGTTTGTCAAAATCTCTTGTGAACTATGAGCAGAGAAACTTCGGCGAAGTCTCATAGATCAAGAATTCTGGACAGAAACTTTGTTTGATCCGGAATTCTTGACCGACGCTGGATTCCTGAAATATCCGCTGTAATTGCTCTAGAGCAATCCCGGCAAGGATACTTGTTCAAATCCTCTAGAATTTTTTTTCCAATTTTTACAAAGTGCGATGATAGGTTTGAAAAGTGGTGCAATTAAAAACACACCACTAATTAATGCAGAAATAATAGGTAAAAACCGGATACGGGAATTTGGTAATAAGACGGTTAATAAATTGATGGCTTTTCATTTCACAACATAAATTGAATTCTTAAAAATGTGGGAAAGCTTACGAGGACTTAAGTCCTCGCAAACATTAGAATTTTGGATTAATCTAGCTTCTAATTCGCCGAGAATGGGCGTAATAGCAAAATAAAAGAAAAAACCAACTGAAGCAATTTGTCCAATAGTAACATATGGTGCTTCCACAGGTTGACATCCAATCCAGCCTAAAAGTAGGCAATCTGCCAAAAGCAACCAAAATAATTTTTGGTGAATTGGTCGAAAACTTGAACTACGTACATACGATGTATTAATAAACGGTAAAGCAAATAATGACACAAAAACTAGTCCTATGGCAGCTACACCCCCTAATTTGTTAGGTATACTTCGAAGAATCGCATAAACTGGTAAGAAATACCATTCTGGCACTATATGAGCCGGAGTTGACATAGGGTTCGCGGGTATGTAGTTGTCGGGATGCCCCAAAACATTAGGTGCATAAAAAAGAAAAATGGAAAAAAAAATGGCAAAAGCTACCCAACATACTAAATCTTTTACGTACATATAGGGATAAAAAGCTATTTTATCCACAGAAGAATTGATACCCAATGGATTATTAGAGCCATATTGATGTAATGCAGCAAGATGAATAATAGCAGCGGCAGCTATTAGAAAAGGAAGTAAGTAATGAAGGCTAAAAAAACGATTTAAGGTAGCATTATCTACCGAGAAACCACCCCAAAGCCAAGTTACTATAGTGTCTCCTACCACAGGTATTGCACTAGCTAAGCTCGTAATGACTGTAGCTCCCCAAAAACTCATTTGCCTAAATTTCCCCAAACCATGTCTTTTCTACATCCTTTTTAGACTTTATAGATGAATGATGTCAGGCTCCACCGCTTTTTTTTCATTTCAGCATTTCACTCAGAATATCGAGCAGCGATTTAAAGTCTTTTTTACTAGAATTAGCCCTGATACGAAATTTTTTCTGCAGTATTTTGGTAAAACTATTTGTATGAATAAGGCCCGCGCGCTCTTTGGCCTTATCATCCATAAGCCAATAGGCTAATGCTCCAAGAGTCGAATAGTCAATAATTTTCTTAGAAACTCTCTTAACTGCAAAAAAAAAAACAGGAACCAATTAAAACTAGCCGAGGTTTTTATTTGAAATCCTAGATACTGGCGGGCCTTCGGCCTTACTATTATTCGTTAAATTGGGTGTTACTCAAATATCCCCGGAGCAAGAATTGAAAGTAAACCCTATTATCCTGGATCTGTTATGGCAAAAGGTTACAAAGCTGCTTAAGTAAGGCTTATAAATAAAAACTTAATATACGCCTTAAATAGACCAGACCATAAGAAGACTTCAATAGGCCTCCGGCCTTTATTTATTCATTCATTAGAGTGAAATAGACATGACTTTTTAGAGAGAAATGGGACTATATATTTACCTAGCCAAAGATCGATGATAGACTAGGCACCCCACGTGTAGTCTCTGAGGAAATCTCTATGCTATTTTTTCCGAGGCCGAAGACGCCTATTCTTGTGTAGCAAAAGTTTTCCTGCGGATTGTCTATGATGACATGCTAAGGATTTTTACTTAGAATTTAAACCCACACAAGACAGCAAGGCTAAAATTTTAGGGATCGCCACCAAAAATCATCCATTTCGCGCCTTCCATGGGAGAAAAGTACCTTAGTAATAAAGAGTTTCCCGCATTTAGTGGGGTTTTTTATCCTCCTATTAGTAGAAGGAGGGGCCAAATTGACCCCACGGTAGTACGTATCCTATAAAAGCTGTTATAATCATTAAAAGTAAAATGACAACTCCAAGACACCAAACTAATTCCCTAGGACTCGAATAACTTCCATAATATAGACCACGAAAAATATGAAGATAAACCACAATGAAAAACATACTTGCCCCATTAGCATGCATATAACGAAGCAACCAGCCGCCTTTCACATCTCTCATGATGTGTTCTACGCTTAAGAAAGCTAAATCCACATGAGGCGTATAATGCATAGCTAAAAAAACGCCTGTAATTATCTGAATGAACAAGCACAGACCAGCCAAGGAACCAAAACTCCACCAATAACTTATATTGCTTGGGGTTGGATAATCTATCAAATGATTGTTAAATGTAGAAAATATAGGTTGTTTAAGAATCGATAGTCGTCTTGCCATATGAATGTTTCGTGCTTTCTCGTTTTCGCGGATCATGGAAACTTTGTGTTCTTCATGATTAACGCAATCCATCATGGGCAGGATTTACCCATCATTACAAGGCCTTAGATAAAAAAAATATATATATATATATATTTTATTCGTTTTGGAACGCTCAAAGAGAGAGAGAGGCCAAGCCTCTCTCTCCTTCTCTCAAAGCCTGCATTTATGAAGTTAATAGAACGAATAAAATATATTATTTTCTATTTCTTCTAATCAATAATCAATTCATTTGGTTTTTTAGCTGCTATTTAACGGAGTTTTTTTTAATTAAAAATATATATTTTTTAGTTGCACTGCAGTGAAATTGTTCAATGAATTAAGGGAGCCAGTCAAAGGCTACTAGAACACCAGATACAAAAACTACCCAAGCTAATGATAAAGGTAAGAATACTTTCCAACCAAGCCTCATTAATTGGTCATAACGATATCGTGGAAATGCTGCACGAACCCATATATATACAAACAAAAAGAAAAGAACCTTGATACTAAACCAAATCGAACCCGGAATCACATAAAAAATAGGAATATCTAGGATGGGCAGCCAACCTCCTAGAAAAAGCAATGTACATAGACTAGGAGAGTAAGGGTGTAGCTTCGTGGCCCCTTGGGGCCTGAGAATAAGAAATATTCACACCCTTCTCAAAGAACCGTACATGAAACTTTCGCGTCATACGGCTCCGTTCTGGAAATCTTGAGTCTCATCCCCTCTAACCAAAGCTACGCTTAGGTTTTCGAATCACGAAGGCCTCGCATGGATGTTTGAGTGTGGATGATCGGCACAGAGCGGGAAAAATTTCTTTTCCGTCAGATTTTAAGCTGCTTGGTTTAGACTGGATTCGCTCATAATAAGGCGCGAGTAGTAGTCTATTGTCCGCAATAATATAGGTGTTGCGCTTTGCGCCCTAATGATTTGGGCTCGCTACGCCCGATTTTCAGACTAATGTCCACCACCGCCGCTGAGTTGTATTTCCCAGAACCAGAATGATTATCCCTGTTCAATGGGTTTACATTCATCCCCGGATATGGGGTACTGTTTCCTTCCCCTGCCACCCTTGTAGCTGTCATCTGTAATTCGCGCAGGTGTGTTCGCACCCCCTGGATGAGACGAGAAGTTTTTTCTCGCAGCAACCCTCCCTAGTTCCAGACCTAGGAGCGCACTTTCCCGTATGAGCATTCGGTACACGTATAGGTCTGGGGAAAAGTTACGAGGTACCCACTTAGTTAGGGTATCTCCCTAGTCTTAGATAGGTCGTCCGATGAGTTCGCGTTTCGTTGTTGTGCTGACACACCAGGCTACCCTTCTCCGAAAGCTTCGCAAGCCTACTGGTCTTCAGATCGCTCAGAAGGGTTTACTGCACAAGGCCCTTAAAAGGGCACTGGCTCCTGCGGAGGGCCGCAACCCAACGAATGTCAGATGCAAAGCTCCACACCTCATTAAGATCATATTAGCATATTCCCCTAAAAAAAAAAGAGCAAAACCCATCGAAGAATATTCTACATTATAGCCCGCGACTAATTCAGCTTCTGCTTCTGGTAAATCAAAAGGAGCTCGATTAGTTTCTGCTAAACAAGAAATGAAGAACATAATAAATACGGGAAACAAGGGCACAGCAAACCATATCTGCTTTTGCGCGATTACAATCTCACTAAAATTACTAGAACCTACACAAATGAGTACGGTGATAATAATAAGACCGATAGAAACTTCATAAGAAACCATTTGAGCTGCAGATCGTAATGCTCCTAGAAAAGCATATTTAGAATTACTGGACCAGCCTGCTGTAATAATACCATAAACGCCTAAAGAAGATATAGCAAATAGATAAAGTATACCTACATTTAAATCTGACAATACCATACCATAATCAAAAGTAGGGGTCGGAGATTTCCCCGCCCTCCGAACCATACGTGACAGTTTTCCGTCATAAAGCTCTCCGCCACTGATTTACTAAAGCACATCAACAAAAATCTATATATATATATATATTGACGCGCTTTACGAGGTACTTATTGAATGAGATCGTAGCAGCATTATTGTGTCTGCTATGACCAACCCGTCTTCTCAGAAGAGTTGAAGCGTCGCCGCCTTCACCACATTTGTGGCCCTCTACCATCGGATCATGACTGCCGCCCTTCAGTACCTGGCTTGGTCGATTTCCCTATTTACTTACTATAGCGGCTCCGCCGACCCTCTCACTAGAGAGTAGGTCGATCCCGTGATTGCGTTTTCGACTTTTTTCACCTGTTTGTCGAGGTAAGATGTCCGCATAGTATTATTCCCTTACTGAGAATGCCCCCGAAAATCTCTCTTTTTTTCCGTCTTCGGCCTTCGTTATACCTACCAAAAGAACCGATTCCAGGACCAAGTCGTTACCCGCTGGCTTGGTGAATGCTGTCGTTCAGCAGCTACGTAATTCGGATTCGTCAGCCTCATCAACCCCAACAGTATCTTCCGAGTCGTCCTTCGAAATATGGGTTGTGACTTGGTTTCCCAGATGCTTTTCCACGCGCATTGCGGCAACGCTACCTCTGGGTGATTTACTCCATTGACGCAGACTGGAGATCGGGCACCAGGATATGCCCCATAGCGACGAAAGCACCTTGCACGGCGCGCGGTATAACAGCCCAAGCAACCAAACTTAACATAAATGTAATTACGGGAGCCATTAGAAAAATAAATAAATTAGCACTACTTGGTAAAATAGGTTCTTTTATCATCAATTTCAAACCATCTGCTAAAGGTTGTAACAATCCAAACAATCCCACAACATTAGGACCCTTTCTACGTTGCATAGAAGCCATTATTTTACGTTCAGCTAGAACTAAGAAGGCTACTCCTAGTAAAAGGGGTATTATTATTCCAAGTATTTTCGCTAAAATACCAATGATATACAGTCTCATTTTGTTGCCTTTTTTTTTCTAGAATAAAGTTGTGAAATGTCATAAGAATTATGAACATGACACCAACATTCGCTATGGCCAGTGCCACAGACACCTACCGCGGAGCTATATATAGATTTTTTTGCTCTATATATGGTTTACGGCTTCTTGCTTTTAGGCATTGACAAAACACTTGCGCGAGAAGAATGCATTCATTTCTCTTTTTCCATGTTCAATCGAAGAACCGGCTTTTCAGCCTTTCCAAAGCTTTGATTTAATTCAGGGCTGATCCAACAAGCTCGTAAAATCAACTAGGCCGCGGAGCATAGCATATTTTTCTACTGATTAGTGAAACAAAGAAAAAAAATATATATATATTTTTTTTTCTTTGTTTGCAAAACCAACCAAATGCTACGCATCTTTCCAAAATACATATAAGCATTTCCTATAATTAATGAAGTAGTTTTATTGTTTAGTGCATCTAGCCCATCTATTTTAATATGTATGTAAACTTTCCATAATGCCACGTTTTATGAACGAAGCGGTCGAGGCCAGACAGACACGAAAAGGAGGGGGAGGGGGGCGCGCGGGTTCTCACATAAGCCGCGCACCCCCGCAGGATGGACGAAGAAGACCACAAAGCTATATTTATTATTCGGTTCCCACAAAAAAAATGTTACTGGTATACCATCAGCACAAAGCTTCTCCAAAGCGCTGCGTAAGCAACACCCTAAGCAAACCGGCCTAGGACAAGCACGCGCGTGCCGCGCGGCCTTGGTCAACCACCTTCTTCGCTTTTCTTATGCAAATCTAACGGTCGCTTTTAAGCAGCTAGGGTTTTATCCATTCAACTGCTATTAGAAAAAAAGGCAGGTTGCATATTACGTGATAGGGCATAGCAAACATATTCTTTTTTCAGCGACAAGGTCGGGATGCTTTTTATGCCCTCTGGATTGACATCATAATGCCCCTTATAGACCTCAAGCTTCCTCTTAGAGTAATAATTAAGTTATTGATAACTTTTAAGTCTATCAAAATATTTGCCTCGTGACATCACCAGTATATGGATACCTTCCTTCTAAAAAGTACTAGGATCCATATTAGAATCGCTAGAATTAATCACGAATACCACCATCATTACAAGCCCAGTTCTTGGAAAAAAAAGCAGACTAAAGGAAATTCTATCTTTAAATAAAGTATGATTAGGTTGGTAAAAAAACTGTTTCAGATTTTTTCTCTTTTTTTTAATTACCTCCCCACCAATAAATGGATACAAATAGGAATAACCAAACCACGTCAACAAAATGCCGGTACCAAGCAGCTGCTTCAAAGCCAAAGTGATGCGTTTGGGTAAAATGCCCTAGATATTGACGAATAGCGCATATTATTAGGAAAATGGTACCTATAATAACATGAAAACCATGAAACCCTGTGGCTAAAAAAAAGGTAGAACCATAAATACCATCAGAAATCGTGAAAGGTGCTTCTACATATTCCATTCCTTGAAACCCGGTGAAGACTAGAGCCAACAAAATGGTAGAGTCAAAAGTTACTTCATAGAGCCGTACAACTTGGTCGCCGTTTACTCATCTGACATAATAAAGTGCTCTCCGAACCGTGCAAGATAGTTACCTATCACACGGCTCACCAACCTGATTTTTTACTCTATAGGGCACGTAGTGCTTTATAAAGGCTTAGGCTTAATTCTATTCAGACCTGAAGTCAGATTTCCCGTGTCAATCAGGTAAAGTCCATAAATGAAAATCATTTCTGTACAATGATTTAGACTCCTTCTCGCTTTGCCCTTAAACGAATGAGATCGAGTCAAGTGCTTTACTGTTGCCAGCTCTCTTTCGGGTAGGCGGATACTACGAGTCCTCCGTCCCAGATAGCCGGATCATGGCTATCTAGTTCACCGGTACTACCAAGGTACTCTTATACTTACATGAAAACACATAAGATTTCCAACTAATAGTGCTAGTTCGGACAAAAAAGCAGCCGTGTTTCCAGTGTTTTTGTTTCATATTGAAATTGGGACCTCCTCCTGCTCTGCCACAGGCAGGCTACCATTCTGCCATGGAGGAGATAGCGCTGTAATATTTTCGGTTGGTCAATAACCTGACCGAACACGCTCGAGTTAGTGTCTCATAAACACCTCACATTCATGAATGACCCATTCGGCTATATTTCCAAGACACGGTCGGAAAAGTTCTCTAGAGTTGGTCAACCCTGTCTTTTCCTTTTGCAACATGCTATTGTCCCGGTTGGTTTAAATGGTAAGTTGCATCCGTCTCATTGCGAGCATCAGCAATGGTATGATTACGAGAGGTAATCAAAAAGTTTCCTTGGTAATCTGACGGTCGCCTGGTAGCTACTAAAGCATAAACAGCTTGTTTTTTGAATCCAGCTAATATAGCATGATGAGCCCAAGTCACGGCAGCTCCAGATGAAAGTAAAATAAGGGTATTTAGAAAAGGAATTCCCCAAGGATTTAACACATCAATTCCTTTGGGGGGCCGAATAGCTCCAATTTCTACCGTAGGTGCCAAAGAAGAATGAAAAAAAGCCCAAAAGAAAGCTAAAAAAAACATGACTTCAGACACAATGAACAAAATCATACCATAGCGAAGTCCTAATTGGACCACAAATGTATGATGTCCTTCGTAAGTGGATTCACGTATAACATCGCGCCACCATACAAACATAGTATATAGGATCATTCCCAAACCTAAGCTAAGAAGTGCTCCACCTCCCATAAAAGAGTGCATGTACATAACACCACCAATGGTGCTTGCCAAAGCTCCCAATGAACCCAAAAGAGGCCATGGACTTGGATCTACTAAATGATAAGGATGCTTTTGAGAGACACTCATAATTCGTCCTGTTTGCTTTTTAGTCTAATTTATTTGATATCCAAGAAACATAATCATCCAAAGAAACAGCTTCTACAACAATGGATAGGGGTCAGGAAGAGCCCCTGCCCTCCGAACAGTATGGGAGCCTTTCAGCTCGTACTGCTCACCTTCCTAGATCTTAACCTTGGACCTTAGGCAACCTTCTCCACAATAGTTAGAGTTCTCAGTATCTTAATCTGCGCCGCAGCCCACAAATCACTGTTGGCGGCGCCGTGGTATTTGTTGTCCACACAGCCGTTTTATACTTACACTAGTCATAGGTAACATTTCCCGAGCGAATTTTAGCTCTTACGTCTCTCACCTCTATGTATATCTCCCCGATTAGATCTGTAAATAGTACACAATCAAAATAACCCCGAGCGAGCCAATTTTGGCGCCCCAGCTCGCATCTACAATCTTACGCGGGAGCGCTAATTGCTCAAACTTAAAAACTTTTATGGCCTTCGGCCCTTAGCGGGCCCGCGTGTAATTGGAACATATTTTTGGCTTCCTTTATGAGGCCGAAATCCGCGCAAGCAACCAAATAAAGTAGGCAGAAAATAGGACCTCCAGCATTAGCCGGAGGTCTTTTCACACGGTGCTGCTGCCCTCGTTTTGATCTCGCTTGGCTTGGGTATTTTTGGCGGTGTGAAAAATAAATGACTTTTGCTCGGCTTATTTACTAAATGGGCTGGGGTTTTTTTCTATTCAGAGTATTCCTTACAGATCTCGGTGTCATTTTTTTTTGCTTTTTTCAAATAGCCTCGTACCAAACAAAGAATCGCTCAATATTCATTGGGGTGAATCCATAGTAGTATCTGCCGTGTTTGCTTCTGTAGATTTTTCCCTATATGGCCGTTGAGAGACAAACAAGATCTGTCCAGTTTAACTTGAGCGTAAACTAGCGTATAGACTTGTTGAGAGCTCCTGTTGTCTTAGTAAAGGAAAAGTACGATCTTGGATTGGCCCCCTTCGCATGACCTGAAGAGGCCTGTAATACTATGAGGCCTCTGAACTCCCTCACGACACTGTCATGGGGATGTTTAGCCCCGACTTCCATAGGTCCGAATTAGGTTTTACCTCCTAGTGAGAATTTAGGTCCTTGCGCGGGCGTCTGATCTCTCGGACTTACTCTGTATGGAGTGCCCTGTGGTTTCCCGAGTGCCGCAGAAGCTAATGCCATCAACTGCGGGTTTAACACTATTGGTTTACTAACCACTCGCTCGCCGCTATATCCTGCTTGGGACGTTCGGTCCAGCTTAGGACGGGCTCCGCGTTTCAAGCTCGTTATCCTAACCATATCCTCTGCTTTCCCGGGGAGCCCTAATGGGGGCAGGCCCATCGATCCCCGGCTTTTCCCTACTGCTCTAGCCATGATATTGCTATGATAGCTTTTTTGGATAGCTCGCACCCAGGTTTGTCTTGTTCGAGAAAGTGCGACTGAGCCTATTCTGGCTCAGCAGTCGGCCTATTTATTCGGGCGCACGCATAAACGCATGATTAGTTCCACAAAGTTCACTGCACTGACCATAGTAAACTCCTTCTCGTTTAATAAAAATGGAAGTCTGATTTAAACGACCAGGTACAGCATCACATTTTACACCTAAAGAGGGGACAGCCCAGCTATGAAGTACATCAGCAGATGTTATAATCATACGTAGATGAGTTTTTGCTGGTACAACTACTCGATTGTCTACTTCTAATAAGCGCAATTGACCCAATTCTAAGTCATCTTCTGGAATCATATAACTATCAAAAGTTAGTGACTGTTCATCAGAACTGTTATAGTCTGAATACTCATAAGGTTGGGTCGACGGCCAGTCCTCGGTCCCAAGAGCCCATACGCCTCCCACCAAACTGTACTTGCAAGTTTCCCCGCAGACAGCTCTCCACGCTCATCAAAACTCGAAGAGTAGAATGTCTAGTTCTTTCCCACCCGGGAATAAAACGTAATATACTACAGTGGATCTTCAGGTGCCGTTATCAGGGGTCTGCTTCTTGTTTTATTGAACTATGATCTTAGTGAAACCTTTCAAGGTCAAAACTTTGGCCTTTTTGTTAATATGTCTGTAATAATGTGCTTCCGCAATTTCAGTAATTTTACAAGCAAGACACAGATCATATAGAAGAAAAAAAGTATGGGACCTTACTGCATAGTTAACCACATAAAACGAATCCAATCTAGTTATCCTTTGTTCAATAAGTGGAACGTTCGAAAAAAGGGGTGATAGTCCAAGTTGTAGGTAGGAATGACCCAGTGAACCCATGGTTTATTTATCAATCTCTGGGCCTTATGTCCTCGCCCATTGTTTTCTAGCAATAGGCTTCCTGTTTCCTTCTTGTTCCTAGCACCTATTGATGTTTTAAAAAACTTACCGGTTGCTTGAAACTGAAAGGATCTGTCCTTCATTTTATCGATGATGATAAGACGGGTCACGCCCTGAATCGTCGAGAGTGGACTCGCTGACTCCTGAAGTAATGTTCCCAAATTTTCATTTGATCTTGCGATATGCAGTTTTGTAACTTTTTATTAGGTCGAATAGATTAAAATAGTAGTAACATTTTTACCGTAAGTAAATCCTCTGTGACCCTTGAGTTTTCGCCGAAATTGCCCGACGTCCCTCGCGAGCGGCCGAGACTTCAGTACAGTATAAGCGCTGGCCCCCTTCGGTAAAGGTAAAGTTCTTGTTCTTGATGTTACCTATTGGAGGACCTCCGTCCCCAAAGGAGAAGAGCAAGCCTCGGAGAGGCTCGTTCTTCTTCTTCCGGCAGTTTTGCCACTACCGTGGTTGTTGCCAACGTTAGGGGATCCCCTATTCCAAAAAATGACGGGGCCGGGCCTGTTAGATTCGAAGTCGTATGCCACTGGCTGTGGTGCTGATAGATTCAATATTTCAGCGCTGTTATTGGACATTGCAGGCTGAGCAGTCTATTTCTCGTATATTGCCTACATCGAGAAGAGGAATGTGTACCTCTAGCGACTTAAAGAATGGAACCATAGGCCTATTAGCTAGGGGAGCCTTTTCAGTCTATAGGTTTAACCTTAACTCCCCGTTTCTGGCATGCTCTAGTCTCTCAAGTCTTTCAACGTCAAACGAAGAATGATTTTGGCTCATCTTTCTTTTGGTAAGCCAGAAGCTTTGCAGACCATAGAACCAGTCCGGTGCATTTCGTTGCACTTCCATTATTCTTGTAAAAGGGCGCACTCCAATACCGTTGATGTCCAATAGCTTTGATAGTAATTGTTGGATCTACTACCTCGTCCATTGAATATAATAAAGCAAAAGATGGTATAGCGATAAACATCAAAATAATACTAGGAAAAATGGTCCAAATAATCTCTATAGTAGTCCCATGGACAATTCTTTCCGGAATTGGATTTCTTTTATAGTGAAAATGCCATAAAGCGCGAACCAACATCCATAATACAAAGATCAAAATAATTATTAAAAAGAAAAAAATATCATGATGTAAGATAGGGGTCAGCGCTCGGTGTCTGCCCTCAGAACCATACGTGACAGTTTTCCGTCATAAAGCTCGCTACCTCGAACCTTGGCCTGAGAAGGGGCAAAGAAGCATGCTTTGCCCTCTTCTCCAAAACAAAATAGGAAACGTAACGGCGCTACGCGCATCTTCCTTTGTTCGCAAGGCGAACAAAGTGGGCATGTGTTAGACAATCAGTCAGCAAAGAAGCTTGCACAGAAGCAAGCAAAAAAAAATATATATATATATTTTTTTTGCTTGCTTTATTCCACAAACTATCGCGCAGTGGCATCATCGAGGCTATAAACTGATTGCTTCGTAACACGTAGTTAAGATGATGGTGGTATCGTTGAGTGCGTAACAGTCCATTGTATGCTTCATTCTTGCATTTACAGGCTTTTATTCGCTTTTTGACTGAGATAAGGGGGAAAAAATAGATATATTTTTTTTTTCAAAGCCCCTTCTGTATGTACCTCAGAGAGGATACGAAACGGTCTTAGGTTGATCCCCTTAATAGCTAAAACTATGCATTCTTACTACGGGATCTCTGAATTCTCCTTGTACAGGGAGTTAGTTCCCCAGCTTCCACCATCACGGATTTTCAAGGGTTAGATCCTTGCGTGAATGCCTGATTTCTCGGGCTATTCCTGTATAGAGTGCTACGTGGGGACTCAAGTCCCGTGTTCGCAATTGATATCGAGCGCGAGTTCGGCCGTTTTGCAGGCTTACTATCCACGCGTATGCCTTGATATTCTGCTCCAGACATACGGTCCAGAATTGGATGGACTAGATTCACGTATCAAGTTTGTTATCCTGATCTTCCCTTATGCCTTGTCGAAGCATCCTAGTGAGGGCAGTCTCAATGTTCTGCGAGTTTCACATGATGCTTTCGGGGCAATCTTATTGCTAAGGATGCCCCACCTGTGTAGCTCACATCCTGGCGATAGCCAGCTCGAGCAGATATGGCAGAGTTGGAGCAGAGCTCTGCAACCGTGATGATATATCTAGGCGCACTCAATTATTCCTTGCATCATAGGTGTTGCTGCGTCTTGAAATCCTAATTGCCAAGGTTCCGCAGCGTCACAATAACCAATTGGAAATAGCCATGTATTTTTCAAACTCATTTGGTATATTCTTGTTTTTTTCAGAACTACTTCGGCCCTTCAACAGGCCCCACAAGAGGGCCAACCAACAAAAAAATCGATTTTTTTGTTAGACGCCCATTAGGATAGACAAACCCGCGATAATAATCCCATAAAAACTCAGAAAAGAAAAAAATCTAAGATTAAACCCACCCCGTAAGTGATAGTTTCGCATCATACAACTCTACGTTCAAATTAATAGGATTTAGATCCTAAGAAAGATATACTTGCGAAACTCGATAAATAAAAGAACCTAAGTTCCCGATGGCTCTTCGAGAAACAAAAATACCTTCATATCTTATACTTCATATCTTATAAAAACGAAGAAGTTTGCGTTTGGGACAGGGTACTTAATAGATAATTTAGGTGGTAATTTTTTTTTAGGTGCCTGTTGAAGGTCTGCCTATGATACTCGTGGCCTTTCTTTTATGGTCGTTTGTTCCGCATACTGATCTCGAATCTTGTCGCGCGAAGACCCTTACCCTTAGCTTGCAGCTTGTTGTATTTAGCTTCTACTACACGCTAAACAGCATCATCTAGACGTGGCTGTTCATTCTTCATCAGTACTCATTTTTTTTACTACCCAACCAACAAGCCTTAATTTCTTTCATTTAACGCTCTTCAATTTCTTCCAAAAGCTGATCCGTGTTTTTAGCTTCATTAATAAGTACCTTATAATTGAACTTTAGCTTTTTCAATTTTAGGCTTTTTTCTTCCAATTCTAATGCATTCGCTCTATTTAAATTGTGCACGTACAACCAAGTACCCCGCCGCAGTAAAAGCGCCTATGGCATTAGCAGCTATCTTAACAGCCTCTACAGGTCTTTGTTTTGCCAAAATGACAGAGAATTAATTATGAAAACTTTGTGTGGTTGTTTTATGTCATTTTATTTAAACAACCTTGAAAATAGAAAATATTTTGAACTTTAAACCTAAGATTCCACGCTAAATAAAGATAATAAGATTCTTTTTCTTTTTTCATCTATGCGTAACACTTTCCTAAGCTCTAAACGTTAAGAGTACTGAAGTCCCAGATTATTACCTATTAAGTTTACTTTTATTCGTAGGGCTTTTCTAGTCTACCTTACTCTCATAAAAAGCCAAAATATTCCCATCATCAAAATAAACTATTTATTATAGACGGTGGAGTCTGGGTTCTATCGCAAGACCGCTTCGGCTGAAATAACCAATTAATAGAATTAAAGATGGAAGGCATAAGCCGAAGCAAATGCATTTTCCGTCACGAGGGGTGGCCAGTAGACCGCGTCAACAACCCTTTTCTATTCTATTATATAAAGTGTCGGCTACGTTCTGAAGGTCTAAGATCCTAGTCGTCTATTGGAGTGTACTCATGACTTCCAAGGCTTTTTCATATTTTTTTTTCTTTGTAGTTTGCCCACTCCTGGGATTCATTCATTAGTAACCCAAGCCTTTACATTCAGACTTAAGGATTCCCTAACAGCATTGTTGTCTCCTCCTGAAGAGAGAGAGGCTTGGCCTCTCTCTCCTTCTATATACATAGATTTTTATTTAGAATAATAACTTGATTATTTGAGAGAAGAAAAAGAGAAAGATAAAGAACAAAAGAAAGGAAAGGAAAACGCAGAGGAGAGAAAGAGAAGGTCCCGCCCTTTCAAGTAGAGGGGGCTAAGCCTTCTAAAATATAGATCTCTTTATTAATGGAAAAACCTACACAACCTACATACTTACATCCTAATAAGCCCGCGCCTTCGGCCCTACACTAAAGATGCATCATGCATTTCGAGTGCTTCGCATTCATTATTGTGCTTCGCACAACTGAATCTGTTCTACCTGATCAGTATTAATCTTCCGTTAACCATGTGCCATCATATAGGAGAAATAGAGCCTACAAAGGCTTCGGTTATTTGCTTTAATAAGTATAACTAACCTCTTAGAAACAGACAGTCAAACCAATACAATGCTTAAAAAAAATTCAAAGTAGCAGATTATGCAACTTGTTAATTATTCATAGAATAGAAAAACCACTTGGCTTTGATTCAGTTCTGCAATAACATAGTAATTAGATGCTACGCCATAGAGTAGCCCCATGATTCAGAATTCAAAACTAAGCGCAAAGCGGAAACACATGAAAAATTTACATGCTTTATGCTTGATAGCTTGACCATGCTATACTTACATAAACAAGAGCTAAAAAAACCCAAATGAATTGCGTTTAACCATAAATAAGATTTATCCATATGAGGCCTAACTTAGACATAATCTATAGTATGCTGCGTTTTCCAAATTTGTCTCCAGATAAAGGTAAGGTAGTTGTTTAGACATGCTCTAAACAATGGCATAGTAAAAAGCTAAATCCTGTGTCAATATATTCAACGCACTTAACAGTCATTTGCGCTAACCGCGGAACTCCTAGAAAAAGAACACGAAAAAATATTTGGCTGCGTTTCGCGCCTTTGGCCATAGAGGCAAAAGTTGCAGTAAGGGGGTTTGAATTGGATAGAAAAGATAAATGCATCAACGGCAATGCAGTCACTTGGAAAAGAAAACGAGCCGTCATGCCACCACCTCTATTTTTATTTGTTGCTCCGCGCCACGCTTTTTGGCGCTTGCAGCACGCAGCAATTTCTTTTAGAAAATAGAAAATTTGTTTACTTTTCGATTGTTCGACCACTAAAATAGAAAGTAGGCCGTAAGTCGTCCGCCCCGGCATACGTCAAAAAAATCTATATTTTTGTATGTACCTTTTCTTCTTTTCGCTCCATATTCATTATTGGCTTTACGAAGGACTTTAGTCCCGGAAAACCTTCGCTTTCCGGGGGTTTACCCGCTTCCTTTGCTTTGTGCAAAAGAAAAGCGGAGATTAAGAAGGCACAACATAAAAAAGAAGAAGCGTACAAAAAAAAATATATATACCTTTTTTTTTGAGCTTCTTAATGGCTTCAGAGAGCTGAAGCCTTCAAATATCTCTGATTTTTTTGATAGTATTTTTAAAATCTATAGCATTTTGTCGGAACACATCCTGTCTTTTGACTTGAGTAGTTTTATGCATAGTAAGTACTATAGCCCCAATCATAGCTACTAGTAAAATAAGACTAGAAACCAAAAACAAAACAAAATAGGTGGTATAAAGTAAATTGCCTAATGTTTCCAAATTAGTCCAACTTTGTATCTTTTCAGCATAAACTGTATATGTTAAATAAGTTGTACTCAATTCCGTTGGTAATATTGGAATGTAATCATTATCTACAATAAAAAAAATTTCCAACAAAAAAATAACTCCAATAATACCACCTACAGGTAAATAACGCAATACATTCTCGTGAATTTCTGCTATTTTAATATTCAACATCATAACTACAAATAAAAATAAAACGGCAATAGCTCCTACATAAACCACCAAAAAAATCATGGCGAAAAAGTCAAGACCTAACAAAACAAGTAAACCCGAAGTGTTAAAAAAAACTAAGATGAAAAATAAAACAGAATGGACTGGATTTTTAGCACGTATTACCATAACACTAGAGACTAAAGCAATGCTCGAAAAAACAGAAAAAAGTATCATGGTTATTTTACTAAGTCCCTTTTATCATTTGCTTTAACAATGAAAAAAAATATATAGATTTTTTTTCTACGCATCATCTGTTCTCCAGATGATGCGAGCAAACACAAACCAAGCAAAAAAACAACTGAAGCCAACACATGTACACGGCATAAGAAAAGAGCCCCATGAGAAAGAGATCCTGCTGGAGCAGAAGAAGAAGTGCGAAATAAGAGCGCTCTCGATACGAAAGAAGCCTTCGGTTATAAAGTGCAACAGGAAGCAAAAAAAATATGTATTTTTTTTTTCTTATCCGCTTCCTTCCCCCCGCTTTGGATATAGCTCATTAGAAGGCTTCGTGGAACGACATCATAAATAAAAAGTGTCTCAGGTTCTCGTCAGTCGAGTAGATAAATCTCGATATATCGTAATAGTAAATGGATGGCGAACTTTGCGTACAAAACTATTTTTCGCTCGTGAAATCCGTAGACTATTTTCGATTTTGAATTCGTATAAAGCAAATTCATCATGTATGATAATTAATGACCATCTTTATTTCTAAACTTTATTCTTTGTGCCCTTAGACACTCTTGAACCTTGCATCACCGAAGGCTCCCAGAGCTGAAACCGCGTCGAGTTGTTTCCGTACGAAACGATTCATAAATTAGCTATGTAAATGAGCGCTTTTCACTTTTGCTCGTTGACCAAATATTGGAAAGCACATGGTTGGGGTCTTCGACCCCAACTTATGGAATTGGGGCAAGGAGAGGCTTAGAAACTTTGAGTTCTATTCTCTTCTAGAACGAACATGGATGGCACAAAATCACGCATACTTTGTCCATTAGCTTATAGAAGAAAAGCGCGCAGCAAACCAACAAAAAATCTAGGCGCACAAAAATAGATAGATTTTTTTTCATATATATTCTAAAATGCAGAAAAGGAAAAAAAAAGATTTTTTTTTAGCTCTTCAAATCCCTTTGATTATGCTTCGTTTTCCTTTTTTTCCAAAAAGTTACCATTCATTATTTAAGAAAAGAAAAACATAAATAGAAATTAACGCTCTATTCGCTGCGCGAATGTAGGGCAAATCAAGTTTGGCTTCGAGGTATTTCTTCATCATATATAATATATATATATGAAAAAATACCGAAAGAAAGAAAAAGATTTTTTTCTTTTCTCTCAAGACTTTGCCTTGAAGAGCGTCAAGCAACGAAGCAGCTTCTTAGTTTCGCCTCGCGCTAAAATAAAAAAAAGAGAATTCATCATGACTTGCAGTCCGCTAGAACAATTTGCAATTATTCCATTGATTCCTATTCATATAGGAAATTTCTATCTTTCATTTACGTGCGGAGCTCGCGCCCACTACTCGATGGTGTAAACACTTCGTCGGGGTTTTAGACGATAATCCAACTCCCGTTTACTTCGATGCCGTGGAGTCAGGAAAGTGTTTTGTACAGGATAGGTTTACGAATCTCGAGAATGGCCGCTCTTTTGGAAGGGAGACGAATATGAGGACTGATCTACTCAAATAGCCGATGGTAGACGGTGAAAGGAAGCCCCTGGGTCAGGATACAAACCATGTTCACGCCGGCACACGCCGGTCGAGCCTAAAGAATCCTAGACAGAACGCGCGGGTAGATCAACTGGGGTGACGGCTATGAGGGCGAGTGCCCAGGATACTGTGGAATGCGCTCGAGGATGGATAGAAAACCTCCCACAAAATAAGCGGCGAGGAATGTAGTCCTGGCTCTCTTCGGCTAAGTAAAAAAAAATCCTTTTTTGAAGATGGCTGCCAAAATGAAGCCTCTATTGGGCCTTGGGCCGGTCCCGAAGAGAGAGGAGCCGTATGATGGGCAACTATCACGTACGGTTCTATAGGAGGGGAACGGCTTTAAACCCTGGGCCTAAGTAAGGTTCAAATGGAGCAAAAAAAAAATCTTTTTTTCCCCTACCGACCCAATTCATCTTTGTTTATGCTATTAACTATCAGTCTAGTATTGCTTCTAGTTCATTTCGTTACTTTAAATGGAGGACACTTAGTACCAAATGCTTGGCAATCCTTTGTTGAAATTATTTATGATTTTGTGCTTAACTTGGTAAATGAACAAATAAGCGGTCCTTCTTCGATGAAACAACGCTTTTTTCCTCTAATTTTTGTCACTTTTCTTTTTTTATTATTCAGTAATCTTATTGGTATGATACCTTATAGTTTTACAGTAACAAGTCATTTTATAATTACCCTGGGTCTTTCATTATCTCTTTTTATCGGAATCACTATAGTTGGATTTCAAACACATGGGCTTCATTTTTTTAGTTTTTTATTGCCGCAAGGAGTACCCTTGCCGTTAGCACCCTTCCTAGTACTTCTCGAGTTAATCTCCTATCGTTTTCGCGCATTAAGTCTAGGAATACGTTTATTCGCCAATATGATGGCTGGTCATAGTTTAGTCAAGATTCTAAGCGGGTTTGCTTGGACTATGCTATCTATGGGAGGTATTATGTATTTAGCGCATCTTGCTCCTTTTCTAATAGTATTCGCATTAACTGGTTTGGAATTAGGTGTTGCTATATTACAAGCTTATGTTTTTACTATTTTAATTTGTATTTATTTAAATGATGCTATAAACCTTCATTAGAAGACTGGTGTAAGGAGCATCAAAACAGTTGCTACATCACTCACTTCTTTACTTTTTAAGCGCGTCATCATCAACCATAATAAAAAAGCTGGATTTGCTTTTGATGACGCAAAATAATGCACACCGATGGTCGAAGACCTTTGAACGCGCGGGATGCAAAAAGCTACGAAAAAAAAAATATTCTATATATATATATATATTTTGCTGCGCCCTGCGGCCTTGTAGAGTTCCCCGTTGGCGGAAGCGAATGTCCCAGGACCCCGGGGACTAATTCCTACCAAAACAAATAGGCCGCAGATACTCCTCCCCCCCGCAGCTTGACAAAAGTTGTCTTTAGTCGTCTCGGTGTGCTGATAATCGTGCGCTACCTGCAGGGTGCACAAAAAAAAACTACGCGAATATTACTGGCTTTCTGGTCGATTTTTTGATAGAAAAAACAGCAAGCAAAAAAAATCTATATTTGCTGCGCCCACTCTCTTGCAACCCTTCTTTGATGCGGCAAACTTATCTTGCGCTGAGACGCTTAATGTCTAATTCTAAGAAAGGACGAATAGTTTAATTATGATAAAAGCCATGAGATGCTTATAAATGAGTAGCCAAGCGCATAACGAAGCTTGGCCTTTTTTTTCTTTCCCCAATCCCTGAATGGGGCAAAGCAAAAGGGGGCGAAGCGCAGAAAAGTTTCTAAATAATGCGCTTCGCCTCCCTCGTCGCCTGATTCCTTTTTTCTTCCACTTTAAATAGTTTACCACCATCTATAATGCGAAAAACTACGATTGGCTTGAGCCAGTTTATGAAGATCATCCCTTTTTTTACGTGCAATCCCCATCTTTCGGGAAGCATCCAATATCTCATCAGCTAAACATTGATCTAAGCTCATGCTTTTTTTGTTAATACGTCGCTTGGCTGCCGCTTCGAGCATCCAACGAATGGCTAAGGTTTCTTGACGATTTGTTGCTATAATAGATGGTACTAATTGAGTAGTACCAGAAATTCTTACCTTTTTCACTTCACAAACAGGCTTGACATTTTCTATGGCATTAACCAAAAGTCTTAATATATCGCCATGCTGAGCTAGACAATGAAAAGTTTTATAAACAATAGCACGAGATCTCGTTTTTCTACCATTAATCATGCAAATATGGACCAATTTTTTTATTAATTGTTTTTGTTTACCATGCAAGCCCCGGATATAGCCCAAATTGTCTGAGCTATTGTATATGCTTGCCCCACGACTTTTAGGTCTTGATGGCACATGCCCTTCCAGGGCATAGCATAAATATCTACAATGCGATAAACGACGCGCAAAAAAGCTTTCTGAAAAAAAAAATAGATTTTTTCCGCTAAATGGCCAATTTTCATTTTTTTTGATTCCCGCCTTTGCCTTTGATAAACCAAAAACAAAGCTGAAATTCGATGATTTGACAAATAAATTCATATAGAATCTTTGGGTTTTTTTGTACCATATTTAGATCTGCCTCGACGTCGACTCGGTATTCCTTGCAAATCTTTAATTCCTCGAATACAATGGTATTTTACACCTGGCAAATCTTTCGCTCTACCCCCTCTAACCATAACCACAGAATGCTCTTGCAAATTATGGCCTTCGCCGGGAATGTAAGCAATTATCTCATTTCGATTGGTTAAACGTACTTTGGCTATCTTGCGTAAAGCCGAATTAGGTTTTTTTGGTGTTCTCGTCGAAACACGCAGGCATACTCCTTGCTTTTGAGGACATTGAGTTAAGGCTCGAGTACGTTGTGTGCGCCGTTTTGACTTCCTACCATGACGAATCAATTGATTTATTGTAGGCATATTTCACTTACTTGGTTTTTTTTAGAAAGTTGCATAAAATTTTTCTTTCTTATTTCTTATGCTCTATTCGTTATGGGAATGGGGCCTTTGGCCGCTATACCCTGCGCCCTTTCATTACTATGCTTTCTATGATTTTCATTCATCAGAAGGACACAAAAAAAAAGAATGAAGGAGAACAGTGAAAAACTAGAATGAAGGGCGAAGACACTGAAAAAAAAGTCTTTTTTCCACTTTTTTGTGTCCTTTTCTTTTTCAGACAAAAAATTCCTACGTGCACTGGAAAGCTCATTTCGCTTGGCTCTCGGAGCATATGTAAGTAAGGCTATCCCTTACGGGATTCGAACCCGTGTTCTCGCCATGAAAAGACGATGTCCTATACCCCTAGACGAAAGGGACAAAATTATTTCGGAGAAAAATGGTCAGCCAGAGCTGCGCTGCAATAAAAAGAAAAAAAAGTGGTACAATTTGCGGCCTGTGGCCCGTTTATACGCCACCTTTTTTTTCATTTACCTACGATAATCCATAACGCTTTCAACTAAAAAAAAACTCTGTACCTGGTCAACATTACACCAAGAGCGACCTTTAATAACGTCTGCATTTCCGCTTTTTGGATAGAGCCAATAAATTAGGTAGGAGAAATGAGAAAACAAAATCTATATATATTTTGTTTTTTTTTAGCAGTAAAACCTAAACGCGAGCTAATCAAATCAACAAAGTATTCTTTTTTGAACTTGATTACTAACGTGTTATAATGCATCCAGATCACTTAACTGCGGTCAAAATGTTGACTAATTTGACCACAGTGCTATAATAAACTTTTTCGAGTCACAGAAGGCATAAACGCCTTGAAATAATGCAATAGGGTAATACTATCCTAATTTACAAAGTATACCATCGCTTAAATTTAAATGAATAGGGAAAAAAAAAGCATATCTCTTTTTTTTTTTCAATTCTTAAAATATTTTTTCATATCATATATACATATGTTTTTTCTTTGTAGTAATGCAGCCTACATGACACGTAGTGCTTAAGAATAATAAATTTGTGCTTGTAGCTCAATCGGATAGAGCACCAAACTACGGATTTGGGGGTTGAGAGTTCGAATCTTTCCAAGCATGGGCCTATCCATCAAATTCTACTAAAAGAATACATCTGATAAGTGTAAAGGCCTTCTTCCTTTTTTCCTATTGTTTTGTCTTGTCGGAGCTGGCGGAAATAGCTTAATGGTAGAGTATAGCCTTGCCAAGGCTGAAGTTGAGGGTTCAAGTCCCTTTTTCCGCTTGGGTTTTTATTCACCCAGTTTTCTTCTCCAAAAATCTATTTTTTTTTTCTGTCGCTTAAGGTACCAGAAGAGAGTGACCGACAAAAGTAGGGGGCCGCTTCGTTGCTTGGCAAATAGAAATCATTTGTCATGATTCAGGGCGCAGGTGCAGCCTCACGCTGCGGTGACCATTTCTCCGCGAAACGCAATTAAACCGGTGCTGTGCCCACATTATTCGCATAACAAATGATGGGGCTGGAGACAACCGAGAGGATGAAGAAATAAAACGGTACGGAGAGTCATTGGAGGCGCAGTGCTTTCCTCGTTTTTAGCAAAGGCCAATCTGCGAAAAAAATTCTTTTTTTTTATCGCGCCCCGCGAAAAGCTACGCTCTGTGGCCTTGCTCGAATTCAGTCTTGAATCCAATTCAGACTTGTGGATTATGCAACTATTACTATTATATTATGCTGAACTTATAAAAATTTTATTTATTTATTAGACATACAACTTACAAACATAGACTTAGTGCCATTTGATGGCTAACTAAGAATAGAGGAGAAGGGTATAAAAAGAAAAAACTGATTAAAAACAAAGTAATTGCTAGTAGTAAGGATTTTTCACGATCCATTGGTTTATATAGAATCCATTTTTTAGGTGTATCAAAATACATTATTTTCACAAAGCGTATATAATAAAAACAACTGATAACACTAGTAACAACTCCTATTAAGGCTAATAAGTAAGCTCCACAGCCTAGAGCAGCAAAAAACAAATAAAATTTGCTACAAAATCCGGCTAATGGGGGTATTCCTGCGTATGAAAACATAGTAATAGACAGAGTAATAGCTAAAATAGGATTAGTTTTGGCTAAAGCACCTAAATCTGCTATATATTTGAAACGGTTTTGACGTAATGCTAATACTATGGCGAATACATTGATGGTCATTAATACATAAATAAAAACACCAATTAGTAGCGATTGAATCCCTTCTATGGTTCCACATGAAAAACCAATAAAAAGATAACCTACATGTCCAATAGAACTATAAGCTAAAAGTCTTTTGACTTTGTTTTGAGCCATTGCAGCCAATGCTCCTAAGATCATAGAAGCAATGCTGCAAAAAAAGAATAGTTGTTGCCATGTTGGATCATAGAAACTATAAATAAAAACACGTACCATATTGGCAAGAATAGCTATTTTAGGTGCGATAGAAAAGAATGCTGTAACCAGAGTAGGTGAACCTTCGTATACATCAGGTGCCCACATATGAAAAGGAACTGCTGTGATCTTAAATAAAAAACCTACAGCAATAAATAGAATCCCCATAAAGATACCACTAGATTGAGCACCAAATAAAGTGATTTCATATCCAGTGAAAATCTTAGCTAATTCCTCAAAATTGGTAACTCCAGTAAATCCATAAATCATAGAACAACCAAACAATAAAATTCCAGAGGAGAATGCACCTAAAATAAAATATTTTAAGCCAGCTTCTGTAGAAAATTCAGAGTCTCTTTTTGATGCTGCAATCACATAAAAACATAAACTTTGAAGCTCAATAGCTAAATACATGGCAATTAAATCATAAGCCGAAATCATGAAGAGCATACTGCAAGTAGAAAGTAGAATTAAGACAATAGATTCAAAAGCATTCAAACTCTCTTCTCTAAAATAACCCAAACACATAACTATAGTGCTAGCCGTACTTATTAATAGAAAGATTTGGCAAAAATATGTAAAATTGTCTATTATTAAATTATTATAGAATAAATTGGCAACAGTTAGAGGTGTGCTAGAAGCGACCAATAATATAGTTATTAGATACCGATAGGGTGCTTTTTCCCCCCCCGGTCAGAACCACACGTGCGGGTTTCCCCGCATGTGGCTCGTCCATGATAACTTTTTCAGGTTTACGGACCGAAACCCTCTAAGGCCGGGCCTGCATGAACAAAATAAAACACTGATCATTTCGGAGTTGGCGTTATACTACACTGTCTTCCATTCTTTTATTGGTTACGTCTGTAGGTAAATTAATCAAATTCGCTGTTTTATCTAGCTATTGCCTTAGTCTTTTATTCAGGGTTGTATATTGACGTAGGAAGTCTCATTAATATGAGGCTAAAAGTAGTAAGTAGCACTCAGCGAAAAAAAGATTTTTTTTTCTCTTTAATGACATTATCCTAAATTGCTTCTCCGAGTTTGCTGTACTTTCCAGACGCGGCGCGCGCCGCGTCTGGAAAGTACAGCGCATTATCACCTACCTCCTTTTCCCCCGAGGCTTTCACTCTAAAGGGCATCGTCGTATGCTTAACATGAATTGCCCGGTGTATTTCTCAGGGTACATTGTGGAAGGATCTGTCACCCGTACATTTTGGCTAAAGCCTTGGTCTCTAAGGGATTTTCAAAAGTATTTTTTTTTGAAAATCGTAGCAAATTTGCTACGCCCTGCTTTTATCAAAGCCGGTTCCTATAGAGTCCATTTGGATGATCCCTAGTTTGCGCGTTTGGCCGTTTGCTTGTCGTTTAGTTACGTGTACCACTTTTTCTGTCCATTACAGTTACGTCCGGAGAGTTGCTCGCACGTGAGTAGCGTTCGAGCCCACGTGCCCTTCCGGCCCCGCCTTTCGTCGGGGGAAGTTACCTTACTCCTATGCGTACGATTGTACTTGCGACGAAACGCGGATAGTACCCATGCTATGGTTCCTCGCGGTCTGATCCCACATAAGGTTAGGGAGTCTACCCGAGCGATTGTTTTCAACCATCGTCTTCTCAAACGCGCCCTCCTAGGCGCACAACACTAAGTAAACCAAGCCAACTAACATTACACACTAATGGTGGATAATCATATTTTTTAGAGGTACTAAATACAACTCCATAAATAAGCAAAATGATGGTTGCGTTAATAAGAAAGATCTCTGGGAAAAGCGCTAAAAAATCATGTTCAAACATTTCTTCAAACCTCTTTTTTATGTTTTTCAATCAAATTTTCCATGTTGCACTAAGTTACTTACGGAAGTATGCATACACTCTAAGAAAACTTCGGGGTAAACACCCATCCAAATAACTCCGACAATAAAAGGGAAAAATATTAGAACTTCTCTTCTATTTAAATCGGAGAATTTTTGGAGGAATTTGGGTTTGAAATTCCCAAAAATTACACGATTATATAGCCAAAGAGAATAAGCTGCGCCTAAAATCATTCCAAGTGCCGCTAATGTGGCCACTAAGCTATTTCTTTGGAAAGCTCCTACTAAAATAAGAAATTCTCCGATAAAGCTGCTAGTACCGGGTAAACTCATATTGGCTAAGGTGAAGAATAAGAAAATCGTCGAGAACATTGGCATGGTGCTGACTAAACCTCCATAATATTTAACAAGTCGAGTCTTATGTCGGTCATATAAAACACCAACACATAAAAAAAGGGCTGAAGAAACCATTCCATGACTTAACATAAGTAAAATACTACCTTCAATTCCTTGTATGTTTAGACTAAACATACCAATAGTCACAAAATTCATATGAGCTACTGAAGAATAGGCAATAATTTTCTTCAGATCGATTTGTCTTATTGTAGTCAAGGAAGTATATATAATAGCAATAACGCTTAAAGTATAAATGAAAGGAGTAAAATAAAGTGTCGCTTCAGGAAACATGGGTATAGAAAATCTTAAAAAACCATAGGTTCCTAATTTCAAAAGAATTCCTGCCAATATTACAGATCCAGCCGTAGGTGCCTCTACGTGAGCTTCAGGTAACCAAATATGAACTGGTACCATAGGCACTTTTACGGAAAAAGAAGCAAAAAAAGCAATCCATAGCAATATTTGGCGCCGCTCACTAAATTCTGTGGTTAATAATATTTGTAAATCAGTGGTTCCTGTTTGGAAAAAAATAAATAAAATGGCTAAGAGCATAAAGACAGATCCAAGTAAAGTATATAAGAAAAACTGATATGCTGCTTGAATTTTTCTTTGTCTAGAACCCCATACCCCTATGATAATAGGAGAGTAAGGGATGATAGGCCCTCGGCTTTATCTCCCCATGATAAATGAGTCGAGAAAAAGCTCCTGTAGGTACCCACACCCTTCTCAAAGAACCGTACGTGACACTCTCGCGTCATACGGCTCCTTCCCAAAATAGCGGATGAGCCGAGAATAAAAGCCAAGCAAAAAAAAACTATATAGATTTTTGCAGAAAGGGCTTTACGCCTTTTTTTGGCTTGGCGTTTTAAAATATTTTTTCATTTCGGTCTCCTTTTTTGTCCCAGCGACTCATCCCGCGGCCTCGCCAATAACTTCCCTACAGAGGAATTGACCTGAGGTCCTCTTTCAAGATCAGAACGATTATCCTTGTCAGCTCAATAGGTAGTTAACAAATTTATGTCCATCCCCAGGCGTCGAGTACTTTTTTTTCCCCACCACCCTTGTAGCTGTCATCTGTAATTCGCGCAAGTGTGTCTGCACCCCCTAGACTTCACGAAAACTGTTTTCTCGTAGCAAAACTCCATTCTTCTCTGCCTAGGAGCACCCTTTCCTGCATGTTTATACAATATTCGAGTAGGCAGAGTGAAGTCCTGCAAAGTACCCACTCAAAGTACCCCCCAATCCCAAATAGGTCATCCGACGGGTTCGACCAAAAAGCTATGCTTACACACAAGACTACCCTTCTCCGAAAGCTTCGCGAACCTACTGGTCTTCAGATCGCTCAGAAGGGTTTACTGCACAAGGCTCCTGCAGAGGCGGCGCTTCGCGCCGCGAATATCAGATGCTCAGCTCCGCACAACATAGGGATTAAAACGCTTTCGAAAAAAACATAAAATAATAAAAGATCCGCCATGCAAAATACAGCAATCATGAAAGATTCACAAATTAGAAAGGCTATCATATACTCTTTTTTATAACTTTTAATACTGGACCAACCTACTAAAATGCAAATAGGAATTAAAAATGTGGTCAAGACTACGAAAAATAAAGAGATACCATCTATACCTATATAAAAATTGATGTTTGAATAAGGAAGCCATCGAATGGTTTCCACGAATTGAAATTTGGCTGTAGAATTATCGAATTGTATCCAAAAAAAAAGGGAATATAGAAAAGTAATCAAAGAGGTGCACAAACCAATACTTTGTATCAGTCGTATTCTGGGATTAGGGATAACAAAAAGAATAATGCTTCCTAACAAAGGACACAGAATAAGACCACTGAGATTGGAATAAAATGGAGCTAAAAATTGTAACATAAATGTTTACTCTTTTTCCAAAAGATCCCGGGGACGCAGCTCTCTTCGCAGGCCGCGGGTCCATATTTCTTCTCGGCTTTCCAGCCATAGAGGCCTTATGGGTATATCATCATAACCCCCTGCACTTCTATAAAGCCCGCAATAATTGCATAACTTGATGAGCTTTTATACGCGCATACTATGTAATTGCATGCTTCGTCTTTTGCCGCTTCGTTCAATGCTTTAGGGCTTGCTATTATGACCAGACGGCCTCAGTCACGATCGAGGAGGATAAAAAAAGCCGAAAAATTTTTTTTTCGTTTTATGGTTTTTTTCATTTTCTCTTTTTCGATTTATTATTCTATCATTCCAACCTTTACTTTTTTCTTCTTCTTTTTCATATTCCTCATAGACCCAAGGCAATAACGTGCTTTATTCGAGGACCCATTTTTTTTTACGATTTCTCGTAGCTAGACCGCAGAGCATAGCTTAGGCTCCAAAAAATCTATTTTTTTTGCTTGTTAGGCTTCGTCGGGCCTCAGCCCTCCCTCTCAGCGAAGCCGAAAAAAGGGCGTAGCACTGGCTTATCATTGCGTCCCTTAAAGTTTCATGGTATTATATAAGGAAGTATGCCCCCTTTAGCTCGTGCTAATGTCGTTTTCAAAATGAATAAATAGAAAACTCACTATGTAAATAAAATACAATCGATTATCTACCCAAAAAGAAATAAAATCCCACAGACCTATTATGGTAATAAATATGGTTAAGCCAATCAACATTACAAAAGCATAATGATAAACAAAACCACTTTGAAGTTTACTTATCTGCTTGGCTAATTTTCGAAATGTGTACGAAATTCCATAAGGTCCCAAGATTTCAATAGCACCCTTGTCTAAAACTTTAAATGAAACTTCATATCCAAAACGTAAAAAGAATCTAACTATAAAGTCATTAAAAAGTTTATCAAAAAACCAGCGCTTATTTAAAAAGCAATATACTCGATTACCCAAAGTACTAGTTTTCAAAGCAAAAGTTAATGGATTTGCTACAAAATTTATATTATATGCCATAAAAGCACCTAAAGTACTAAACAAAATAGGAATTAGTTTGATAATTGTTGAAGTAGCAAACTCGGATTCGGCAAGAATTTCATTTTTTGGTAGTATGAGAAGGGAATTAGCCCAAAAATGGGTACCTAAACCAATCATCATATCGGTTCCTAAGCCGTTCCATTGCTGGAACGGCTTGGCTTCAAAACCGTACGTGAGGCTTCCGCCTCATACGGCTCCTCTCAGAATTTTTACGTCTTCTTGCTTGTTTTCAACATGGCAGTGCTTGTCCATAAGTTTTCTAGGAACACGCAAGGATTTCACTTTGATGTGCTCTACTTTCATGCTCTCGTGGTTTTCTAACATGTTTGGGCGATGTAATAAAGAAAGAGCCCTTCAGCTTTTTGATTACCACATTTGGAACCTTTAGATTTCAGTAGATAGTAGTTCCGTTGAAGGTGCGCAGTAGAACAGAGAAGTCAAGAGCAAAAAAAAAATATAGATTTTGTTGCTGTTGCGCTCTTTTTTCACGCGGCTTTTCATTTTATTGGACTCTTATTTTGTCTTGCCAACATGTGTTTGTGGCTAGCTATCCAACTCAGTTTGACCAGGTAATATTCTCTTTTCACCCCGAAGGCCGTTGTGCGAGAGTCGTACAAAATCCAGTTATCTTGGTATACTTTCCTTTTGAAGAGCCAGCTTCTCTTTTCGGGGAAGTACTTTTGTTTGATTTTATCACGACCCCATGTCGGATGCCGTCGGTATACCCATGCTCGGATCTTTTGAAAAATATCATGGTCTAATCTCCGAAATAGATTGTTGCATTCAGAGTATTTGAAGTAGTTGCCCCATCCTACTATTTGGGGTACTAGGGTTATGATAAGTTGGTAGGCTGCTTTTCCTTTTGACAATTGAATGGCCCGTCGAATATCTTCGAGAAATCTCCGGCGAGACTCACGAGACGGAGTTATTAAAGTTCTAACTTTGCCCCATTTCCAGATATGATTGATTGAAAACCCTAGAAATTGGAACCCGGATCCAGTGTTGACTACCTGGATTTTCTCTGAGTGCAATTCTAGTCCCATGCACTTTAACCATTCCCTTAGGAAGACCTGAGCTTGTTCTATGATCTCTTTGGATTGGTGAAGTACAACGAAGTCGTTGGCATATCTAATCAGTATCGCAGTTGGTTCTTTGGGATATGCTCTCAGTGACCACTCTGTTAAAGCTGTCTCCATCCCATGGAGAGCAATGTTGACTAGCAGTGGGAACATCACGCGATAGGTGCCCTTTTCCATGTACTGAGCATTATTTCTTAATCCGGTCATGAGGTTGACTTTAAGCCAGGCTTTGACCTGTTTGGCTAAATTAGGCAAAGTTTTCAGTTTGTCCAATAGGGCTTGGTGGTCGATGCGATCGAAACATTTGGAAATGTCCGCGTTCAAAACATACTTGGGCTTGGCTTGAATAGCGTTGAATATGGCTTTGATGGCATTCTGGCAGCTTCGTCCGGGTCTGAATCCATAAGAATTGGGTTCGAAGCGGGCTTCCCATTCAGTTTCTAAGGCCATTTTGATTAAAGCTTGCTTCGCTCTGTCTTCAATAACACAAATAGGCCAAGAAGATGAAAAGACGCGAAGTTTAGTTCGAAAAAAAAAATATAGATTGTTTTTTACTTTCCATTTTCCAGGCGCAAAGCGTACCTGATTGACTCTACGTTTTGTTGCGCCTAGTGCAGAAAAGGCGCAACAAAATCTATATTTTTTTTTTGCTCGTAGTTTTTTGGGGTGCTCTTCTTTTCCTCGGGGCTTTGATATTATTATCTGACGAATGGGCGTAGCCTTTCCATCCAATTGAAGACCTCTTGCCATCTCTATTTTTTGTGACCCTGAGGCACCCAACTTCTTGTAAATGTCAGGGTCCTTTTTCCTTTGGTTTTCTTGTGTAACTCGTCTTACGGCTAAGAGTCTGGCATGTAGATTTCGTATGAGTCTAAATTGTAGAGCACGCATCTTGTCCATATTGTTGGAGCGAGAAGCTTGGTAAATCCTGGTTTGGAGTCTAAAAACAACTGCCTCGACCTTGGGCCAAGGAATTTGTTCCCAGGGTATCGTTTGGGTATCTATGTAGAACCTACTCATAACTTATTCTCCTTTCCAGTTTTTACTGAAATCCTAAATCTCCAAGTGGGCATAATGAAAATGCTGCGAAAAAAAATCTATTTTGGCTGGCTGCACTCTGCGGCCTTGGCTTTTTAGAGAATCCTGCTCTCGTCGGGTTTATAGCTTGGCAGCCCGCCGCAAGGGAGCCCTACCAGAGTTTTCCAGTTTTGAGTGTATTGGATAGTTATAGCGGCCCATAGGCGCAAGATGTACTTTGCGGGGTGGTCCCTCGGACATAGTCCTTTCAGACAGTGGCCATTTAGTCCAAGGTCCATTGGATGTTCGGTGCAAGACCAAAAATTTGCACTGCAAGTACCCTTTATTCCTCCTTTTCATTCTAAGGTTCGTCCCTCAGTGTGGTCAGTACTTGATACTGTCGGGCAACAAAGCTTACACTTGTTTACTTATAGTGGTTCACCAAGGCCTCTTTCCTCCTCCTTTTTTTGCTTACTTCTAACTCGGAGGCTGCCGGACCTCCTACAAAGGGAAGAGAGTCGACTGAACATCTCAGCCATTGGCGGGAATTTCGCCCGCATCCAATTCTCAATTATTGTTCACTTTGAAAAAGAATTTCTTTTTTAAGTGAGCAACAACCGCTTCGTCACAGGAGTGACTTATGGGCTAACAGGTCACACTTTGGCCACGTATCCTACAAAAATACTTCCAAAAGCTAAAAAGATTAAAGGGATTGCCATAAGAATGGGCGCATCATGACATCGTAAGATGTCTCGCTTGAATGAATTTGTTGATGCTAAAAAAGTTAAAAAAAGTAGACGAAAAGAATAATAAGAGGTGAAGAAGACAGAAACACTTCCCAACCAGAAAGCAAAGTTACCACTAATCGTATATTTAGTATAAGCGAGCTCTAAAATAACATCTTTAGAATAAAATCCAGTACAAAAAGGAAAACCTATTAAAGATAAGCTGCCTATAAGCATCATGGCATAAGTGAAAGGTAATAAGGAAGCAAGCCCTCCCATCTTACGCATATCTTGCTCATCCGACATGGCATGAATCACTGAACCTGCACTTAAAAAAAGTAATGCTTTAAAAAAAGCGTGATTCATTAAATGAAATACGCTAACGGAATAGTTGGAAATACCGCAAGCAAATATCATATAGCCTAATTGGCTACAAGTTGAATAGGCTATGACCCTCTTTAAATCATTCTGTAATATTCCAGTGGTTGCCGCGAAGAATGACGTCATAGCCCCTACGAAAGTAATGACAATCAAAGCAGTGGGTGAATATTCGAATAAAGGGGAGCACCTTGCTATCATAAAAACGCCTGCTGTTACCATAGTAGCTGCATGAATCAAAGCGGATACTGGAGTGGGCTACTCTTCAATAATTTCTTACGCTCCCATAAGGCCAAGAAAGAATATTTTAGAGCATTAGGTAATAAGCTAATGAGCCTAGCAAGAGTAGGGACTGTATCTTCCACTTATGAAATAGAGACTCTCCCAAGAATCTTACGGATGCTGCGTCCCTAACAACTAAGATGTTTTTTTTCTTTTATACATGAGACACCGTCTCAGCTCCATCCCAACGCTTTTCGCAAGTATAGATATATTTTGCGAAGCAACAAAAAATATTTAAGCTTTTTTAAACTGCATCCTGGTAGATTCAGTGCGCGGCGCTTTGGTGAGGATGACAATAAGGCTGGGCTCAGGCGGAAAGTTGGAATGTAACATCAGGCCGCGCTGGGAAAAAAACAATATATATATATATTGTTTTCCGTTTCCAGCTTATAACCAAAATGATGAGGAGTATTTGATTCAATACAATATTTTCTACATGCCTAAATCCTATACGGATCCTTCTATTCCATAAGACCTGCATATCTAGACTATATAATCTAAAAAAAAAATGATCGAATCTTCACGACAAAAGAATGCTTCGTATCTTAGTTAAATCTGGCCAGCTTCTCTCTTCAAGAATAAATTCCATTTCGAACAAGAGGTCTCACGTACAGTCTCTGAGGATCCTATAGAGCTCCTTCAGCCTTTACTTCGTTGGGTGGATTTGGCCTTCCTTTATAGGTTTCCTGCTGATTGGTCAAAATGAGATATTTTTCCGATGGGGACTCTCATTTGATCGACGATTCCAGCATACAGTGAGATTGTTATAATGTACCTATTGGCAGGCACATGAGAGCCCTCAAATATTCGAAAACCCTCCATTGCATCAGGTAACCGAGTATGCAATCCTATTTGTGCAGATTTTCCAACAGCACCAATGAAAAGTAAAATACAAATAACAGTTATGGCATGAAATCTCATATTGCAAAAAATGAAATAATGATGGGGTTCAGAAAAGGTGCTGGCACGAGCAAAAATAGTCGAAAAGTCTACTGTTTGAAAAATAGTAAAACAACCCATAATCCCGAGAGCTAATCCGAAATCACCTACTCGATTGACAAGCATAGCTTTTATAGCTGCTTTATTGGCCTGAAGTCGTGTAAACCAGAAATTAATTAACAAATATGAAGCGAGACCTACTCCTTCCCATCCTAAAAATAATTGAATAAAGTTATCTCCGGTGACCAACATTAGCATAAAAAAAGTAAAAATGGATAAATAGCACATAAATCGAGGGCTGTGCGGGTCCTCAGACATATATGAAATAGAATAGAGATGAACTAAGCTACTTACAAATGTAACCACAATTAACATAACTACAGTCGGACTATCAAACACAGAGTCAAAAGTTTTATTTTACCGGGGCCTTGAATCGCAGAATCAAGCAGGAAATTTTTTGCGTACCGCAATGCGGCGGTCGTTCACTCGAGTAAAATAATAAAGTGCTCCCCGAACCGTGCGAGATAGTTACCTATCACACGGCTCACCAACTTGAGATTGTTATTAAGGCTTGGAGTAACCACTGTATGTTTAAGCGGGCCGCAGCAAAAAATAGATTTTTTTTTATTCGCTACATATTTTTTTTCTATCGCCTAGTCGTATAGTGTCGCTTACCTTTGCCACTCAAGCGTACGGCATCTGCCGACTTAGGCTTCTTCCCTTTTGCTGATATCAGCGTTTTTCTGAAAAAACTCGCAGCAAAAAAATTTTTGAATATTTGAAGCGAGTAGGCAGGTACTACAAGCCCTCTGTCCCACGCATCTCTATCTAGAAAAATGTATGGTTCACCGGTTCCACCGAATACTCTATCGATATCGAGACATAGGTGCGCTTGAAGTGGTGTGCTGTCCTTATTGGACTCAGGCCCCCTATTTGTTCAGGCATATGCGCCCTCTTGCTGCCTATATGCAGGGGGAACGCGGGCCTCGCCCGATGCGCCAAGTTTGGGATACCTCCTCCACCTTACGTTTGTTACCTATGGCCTCACCTGTGTCTCAAAGACACGATCGGGGCACAGCCAAGGATATTTTTGGCTACGTCCAGTATGCCCTTTTCCCGACATGCTATAATGCTCTACAGGAGTTCGCCCCAGAGAGTGAGTCGAGTCCGTCTCACCACAGAGCAACTGCAGCGTCCAGATAATCTATCTATCCAGCAATTCATCCGGTGACTTCACGGTCGCCAAAGAAGCCCCAAGAAGCATCAAACATCTCGGAAAAAATCCATGGAGCAATTTTTATATAGCAAGCACTGGCTCCCAGTGCAACTTCATAAAAAGCAATCAAAGAGAAAATGAAAGATAATGAAACACACGTGGTTGTGACTATAGCAGTTCCTCGTAAACCAAGAAGACGACCAAAAGCACCTGCTACACAACTACCTAGTAAAGGTAAAGTTACAATTAATAAATACATACATAAATCATTTTTTTTATTGTGACCAAAATACAGTCCGATTGGGTAGATAATTGATTGTATTTTGGGCGACAGCTGCACGAGCCAAGACTTAGATGAAGGCTCTGTTAATCTTAATAAATTGACACAGCCCAACAAATCAAGTTTTTGACGCATCCAATAGAGTTCGCCGCATGCCATTACTATATAATGACATAATTGAAATTGAAAGAGAGGTCATCTTGGATCACTCCATTTTATTAGTAATCCACAGAATAAAAAAAAATATATATATATCTATAGATATATATATATATTTTTACTTCCTCGCCAACTTATTATTTTCTACTATATTCTATTATATAGATGGCAAAACTACGTAAAACAAAGCTCAAAATTTTCACCTTTGCACTTTATGATTTTTTTCTAAAAAAGCATTATTTTCTTTTAGTTCTAAATAGAGGTTTTGGAGTATTCTGCATATTGTATAAAAGTCATTGCCATTGCCAAGGCAACCATGGTTAGATTAAATTGAATCATTTTTTCGGCACTATCTCGGATCTAAGATAGACTGGTATAAATCAATGAAAAAGGAGTCTCTACACACCTTAAGACAGAGGACTATAGATTTTTCAAATATTTGAAAAAACGCCGCAGATTCAGCCGAGCCGGGATAAGCCGGAGATGTCTAGAAAATGAAATAGCAAAAAGAAAACGAAACAAAAAGATTGTGTTTCCATTCTGCGCTTCGTTTCCTTAAGCTCACTTGGTGAAAATGGTAAACACGACAGACTTAAAATCTGTTCCTATGGGTTATCGGTTCAAGTCCGATAGTGAGCATACTCGCTTGGTGAAAATGGTAAACACGGCAGTCTCAAAATCTGTTCCTATGGGTTATCGGTTCGAATCCGATAGCGAGTATTTTAATGTCTGAATTGAAAAAAAGGGCGAGTATAACTTAATAGGTGAAAGTGTCAGATTGTGAATTTGAAAACACGGGTTCAAATCCCGTTATTCGCCAAAAAAACAAATCATCCATTAGCTTAAATCTTTACAATCTTCGAGGGCGCTGCTTTTCGCAACAAAAAATATTTTTGGGGGATTTCCCAAAATATTAAAAAAAAAAAGCTTCGCTATAAACTACGCGCCCCAGTTTTGTTAATAAAGCCTGCGGCCTTAATTGGCAAAGTGGGGGCCCAAGTTAGTTACTAAGTGGTTATCCTCTGGTGACTAAGTAAACCTCCTTGCGTCTTTTCTTGTATAGTGGGTAAAGCATAAATTGGCTTGTTCAAACAAAAACATAAAGAATTATATGGGTGAAAAATGAGCTCAAAAAGTTGTTGAAATACTGATGTTATTTCCAAATTAGCCGCTTTTTTTATATCCATATGATTGACTAAAGTAGATTGAAGTTGTCCGTATAATAAAACTAGATTTTGGTTGTATGAGGCCGAAGGTAATAACTGTGACCATGTATTATCTGGTGCTTCTTTAGTTAAGTACAAGATACAAGTGGGGCCTGCGCTATAAGCAAGCTGCTCAATAAAACCACCTTGCTTGTTTTTATGTGGTAGTTTCCCTTTGTAATTTGGTCGAAATAAAGTTCTACCTCGAAAGGCACACAATAAATTTTTGAGTTGTCGCCATTGTCGACTTGTCAAGCCACTACAATGAAACAAAAGAATATATGGAGATTCTTTTTCGATCTCTTGGGCTTTTTTCCGTATAACAATTTGTTTTATTAGCATAGGATCATTATTATTATTTTTTTTTTAGTTTCTTTTCTTTTTCTTTTTTGGCATACCTTGGATTTAAGTAAGTGATGCCGGGTTTTTTTTTCATATCAAACAAATGCTATGTTTGTC